GTCACCTATTTTGAGTTATGGACACACAAGCAAGGCCAAAACATGTGTGCCGGGCGTGCGACCCATCAACCTACTAGCAATAGGGGAGAAAACTTAGCATGTCGCAACAAAAGCGTCGATTCGAGGCGTCAGCAAAACACCGCCGTCTGTTCCTAAAACAAAACCCCTTAGCGCCCCGGGACGGGAGTGGGGGACGGCCCTACGCAGACAGCAGCAGCACCGGCTCTACGAAGTCCGAATCGAATCTTTCGGTCCCGTGAATAAGAATTGTTGGGCGCGGCGAAGCGAGCGCTTCTAGCTGTTTCGCTTGCTTCTTTCTTATTGTGGCGGCTATTATGGCGTGGCTGAAATGAACGAAAAGCGAGATGATTCAAATCGATTGATAGATGGCCTGATCTGTTCTGATAGATCGAAAGGTTTTCTATCAATAATAAGGGTTGACCTATCTATTGATGATACAAGATATCTATCTATTCTGGATCCATCAGAAAGAAATCGATATGTATCTGATGGAGTCTACATCGTATCTAGAGCGCCCAAGCGTTTGGCCAGCTCAGTTCTATTATCCATCGGTCCAATGCACCGGCTCATCTCATGGAGGGAAAAAGCAAATGTAGTTAGTTGTCTTGTTGTTGTTCGCCGCCTCGACACATTCCCCGGCATCGTCCCACACAGAAAGAAAGAGCGTGGAGCCCCGGCCCGACCTGTAAGTCCGCTAACGTAAAGCGAGGAGTTGAGCCTGAACTGGCGAACCGAAGTCACTTTCGTAACCATACTTCCTACAGCTAACACGTGTCCAGCGGGAACGCGAAGCGCAAACGAACGTGAGCTGCTATACCGAATCCCCCGTTGGCCATCGGGGACCTAGTGGTAAGGCCATGATCCGCAGGGGAAGGGATCACTCATTCTTCTATTGGGGACAGGTGCACGAACGACAACTCCAAACGTCAGACATCCGCCGCCTATACCTACCGTTTAGGTGGCACCAGCGAGATCCAGCTAAGGTAAGGAACTTCGTGTCGCGGCTGCTCCACTCCGCTGCGGTCTTTTGAACTGAACTTCGTTGCCTTCCCGCGCGCGAAACGAATGGGCGCTGTGTCGTGGGTCAGTTTTGGGGCGGGGGGCAGAGAGAGACCAGAAGAATGATTCATTTGGATCGACGAGCCATTTCGCGAATCAATAGAATGTCTCTCTATCCATATCTATTCTATCTTTATATGACGGGCCATAAAAAAAGAAGTATTTTTTTTATGGCATGCGGGATGATCGCGCCTAGTAGCCACATATCAGCTGCGCTCAATATGCGGGATTTCCGTTGGATCAGATCTTTGCATTTGGACCTAGCGAAAAGGACTCTAAGCCTTCGCGCAAACAAGCAAAGTAGAAGCAAGACGAGGAAGCGGAGCTGTCGTAGAAGCAGTAGCTTCCCCCGACAATATACAATACAACAGTAGCGACCATGAATAAAAAAGCCCCTAGTTTAACGAGTTCGCTGCTTTTCCCAGGCCGGAGAAGGGCAACTACTTATTGATTGATCGCCTTTCTTTTATATGTGTTCAATTTAGTACAATACAAACTACAACTAGATCAAAGCGGAAGGGCCACTCACTATAGAAGCTATAACTAGCCTAGCCCTAGCCAATAGTCTAGTTTAGTAGTCGGCCAAACCCCCATGCTCACGACATGTTCTTGATATTGATTGAGTTGGAGGGAGTCAGAGACTACCACGGAATCCTTCCATAGTCACCCCGGTGACCTTTGTCACCAAAGCGTCACGACAGTTTCCAAGACCCCTCATAGAATCTCCTGTGGGATCAGTCGGAGCACGTAGGAATGCCGACCACTACATAAGCCGCTGGCGGAGAAAGCTCGAAGAGCTTCCCTTCATTCGCTTCGCGGGAGTCGCACACAGCACATAGCTGGAAGTCAGAGGGCCCGTACTACCTGCCTAACCCTGCGCTCCGAGGGACCGTAGAACGGAAAGCGCCTTCTAAACAACTCGGCAGAAGGGAAGGGGCCTATGTATTTGCATGACCCCTGCGGATTTGACCCTACCTACACCCGGAGCCAATCCCCTAGCGGTCCTGCCACCACGCCGCAGAACAGGAGCTCGTGTGGAACCTTGGATTTCTGGCGTAACAGCGGTGGAGGGTATAAAAATATTACGGCCGCATAACATAGGGGCCTACGCTAAGGTCGGCCAAAATATGGACACCCGAAGGGCCCGGCGCGCACAATCCTATCCTATCCGAGCCCGTCATTGCATGCACTTCGGACAGCCGTCCGTAGCATCATAAAGAGCACCTCCCTTTCGAGGTACCCAAATGGAACGGCCTTTATTTGTGTTGTTGGTTGGTCTTTCTCAACGTGGTCTATAGCACGAAAAACCATTCTTTACAAGATAGGGCCGTTCACATAAAAGAAAATCCAAAATCCATTCTTCATGGTCGGGCGCATTTCTCCAAATCCTCCAGGATCACAAGTGGAACGCTAAGCAAGGGTGGGGAGGCTGCGAGCTCCGCGTCGAACAGAAAGAAGCAAGCAGGGGGTGTTGCCGTAGCGCGCCGGAGAGCAAGCGTAGGCAACCAAACAAACTAAATAAGGCTACAAAACTAGCTAGCGTTTTTAAGCTGGCTGCCTTTTCTAGCGCGCGTACTCTTCTGTGGAGTCGCACGGAACGAGCCTTGTCTTCCCTCCAACGACTAGCTCCCTTTTCTTGTTCCGGTCACCCTTCTCTTGCCGTGGAAGGACTTTTGCCTGTGGTGTGGTCCAACCCGTGGGCGGAGTCGCCCTCATCCCCCCATTGCTCAGTCCTCCCCGCAGTTTCGCAGGGCTTTACCCGCGTGGGCTTCTATAAGAGAATGAAAAGCTCTCTCTTAACAATAAAACGCGAACCGCGCGGAGCCCACCCTTTTTCGTTTTCTGCCGCCACTGGGTGGCCACAGGGGAAACACAGCCCGGCCGCCTCTCGGGAAAAGGGGGGGGTGGGGGATGGGCCTACCTATCCCGAGGGAGCAGCTGAGAGGTTCCATATGCCGAGCCGAAGGGCAGAACTTCAGTGCGTGATCGTAGTATGTCACCTCGTCTCGTCCTCGCAGCATCGAAGAGTACCTATGCACTATGTTCCGGTTCACTGATAAGGAAGATAGAGTTGGGGTGGGGGTCTACGATGTGATACTATAGTATGCCCCGGGGAGAAAGATGCGCAACTCAAAACGGAAGCAGGAAGCGTGTTGTCAAAAATGTCGGAGGTTACCAGATCTCTGAGACTACCATCGATCCGACAGAGCGGAACGACCAGAAAAAGAAGTGGAGTTAGAAAGCCGTATGATAGGTGGTAACTATCTTGTACGGTTCGGGGGGTAAGCGGCGTACTCTGGGGGAATATTAGGCTCTATCGAACATACAGGGAATTGGAGGTAGCATTTTACTTATGTTAAGTCATGGACTGGTTTCTTCAGCCCTTTTTCTATGTGTTGGTGTTCTATATGACCGACATAAGACTCGACTTGTTAGATATTATGGAGGTTTAGTGAGCACCATGCCGAATTTCTCTACCATTTTCTTCTTTTTCACTTTAGCCAATATGAGTTTACCCGGCACTAGCAGCTTTATCGGGGAATTTCTAATCTTAGTAGGAGCTTTCCAAAGAAATAGCTTAGTAGCCACATTAGCTGCGCTTGGGATGATTTTAGGCGCGGCGTATTCCCTTTGGCTATATAATCGTGTGGTTTCTGGAAATTTAAAACCCGATTTCCTCTATAAATTCTCCGATCTAAATGGCAGAGAAGTTTCCATATTTCTACCTTTTCTTGTTGGAGGGGCGACCGTCCGTTGAACTACCAAAAAAGGGTAAACCAATGTGATCATGACATTGTAGGTGCTTGCGATGGGACGGATGCGACTTCCCTCATAAGTAATGGGTGGCATAGCCCGTAGCAGAAGTCCCCTTTTTGATCCATTTCTTTATTACCCCAGAGGGGCCCGCCCTGGTGGGACCGAGAGAAAGAAAGGACGGGGGGGCGACCATGCATGGCACTTCTCGACCGTGTCTCCGAGGGACAGTTGAACGAGCGACTCATGAATGCTGCCGGGTCGGACGAGCCAATAACTCGAACGTGTTCGGTCAGTTTTTTGAGCAAGAATCACAGCGTTACCTTACCTTCACCATGATACGGACTCCAAGTTCTTATGGCAGAGCACGAGGAGTTTCCTTCAATATGATGATGAGAATGGAAACCAGAAGCACAACTGGGTCTTCGTAGTCCGAGATCATACTTATATATCAGTCACAGTAACGTAAGCATGAGACTTTTTGGTAGTACCGGTGAACCAGATGGCCGCGGCGAGGGAATCTGGGACGGAGGACTCGTAATATCTCTATAGATCTGGCAAAAGCGAAAGACCCCTAACGTCAGGGGCTGACCACTGAGCTCACTCAGGCCTCGCTGGGCGGGCCAGAGTGGGTGCGAGCTGGAATTGCCATAGCTTATGGTTAGAGCAATAGGAAAGGGCCCAGCAGAGAGAACAGTCAGGATAACGAGCGCGGAGCCCACTTGGCAGGCGGCAGGAGCAGCGGGCAAGTGCTTGCTTGGTAGGCCAACAGCCCTGTGAACCGGGCGGGGCACTCGACGAAAGGGGGGCACGCTGAGCAAGTACGCAAAATTGGCCCCGCGGAGCTTTCAAAAAGAAAAGCAAGGACCACTACGGGAGGTCGAACCACGGACCGGAGGTAGTAGAACGTGATCCGCACCGGTCAATATTGGATCAAACAATAGGGGACCGTAGCACTTACTTATTTTTGCAAGACAATAGGTACTGTTCCCTACCGAGACAAGGGACACTCTCAACGGATCCTCCACGCGCTGGGCATACCATAGTTCTTCCGTGCGTCTTTATCGTGGCGGAAACAGAACAAGAGGGAAAGACCCGGCCGACTCGCCCAGGGCTCGAGGGCGAGCCATACGAGAGTGAGTCGAATTCTGTTTACGTTCTCGGTTTGGTTCGGGCCCCTCTCGATCTTTTGCGTATAAGGGAAGGGGGAAGGAGTCTAAATCTATGGACATTAATGAACCACCATTGATGGACGTTGCACATGACACGAGAAATTCGACTCGACGGTCCGGTGCTAATAGAAGTCGCTTACTCTCCGTCTAGCGAAGGTGCCAGGGCAGGGCTTTTTTTAGTAATAGTGGGCGGGTCTCATGAGATTTCATCTATGCCGGCCGTCGGAATCAAACGAGGGTCGAAGGACCATTCGATTCATTAAGGGGGACGGCCCATTTGTAAGGCGGGGGGGCCCTGATGGACGACACCCCCCGGCCTCGATTCTTTTGCATAGTCTGGAGGCCGGCCGCTGCAGAGCTGCGGGGCATAGCGGCACCCTCGCCTGGCGCCATTCTCGGACCTAGCAGCAGACGGGCGGGCCGGGCCTGAATGAAGAGCGGACCAGACTCTTCTTTGTTTCAGCTGCTCCCACGCACGCAGACCGGAAGATCTCAGTTGTCCTGGACTAGACAAGTACGTAGAGATCTTCGTGGAACCGGGGAGGGAGTCTCAATCGATCTTTTCTAGGATTCCAACTCACGCCACGCACGAAGATTTTTCTATTGATAGAGTTAAGGGCTCGGCTCCCCCGACTCTAAAAGGTTAGGCTACTACCAGCTTGCCTCTACGGAAGAGGTGTACTTTGTACTGTCTGGGGGTCATATAGATCGGAACCCGGAGCGAGTTGAACGAAAGCCTTACCCACAGCTACAACTACTGGCGCTTCAAAGGGCTTAGATTCTAAGGTAGGGGTGTCAGCCGTGAAAGCCTTTGGTACTTTAGTAAGGCGAGCAGCCCTTAAACAAAATCAAAGGCGCGACCATCCCCCCTTCCCCTATTTTTGCATTTCATTCTCTATTTGGCCCGCCTCATGAAAAATGATAGGCCTATTGATTCGAAGTAAGTACGAAAGGGTCGGTCAATAGCATAGCTCTTTTTTTCTTTCGAAGGAAAGGCCTTCGCATTCTTAATCTGGTAGGGCCGGACGGCTTTGTTTGCCCTAGCTTGGCGAATCCGCGCCCCTGACCGTTCTCGCGAAGTCTTTGCAACGGCTGGGAAACCAGTCTACGAAGCGAAGCCTATTGCCACGCCGACCATCAAATACGAGATTGGGCCCCTTCTCAAAGATGGAATGGCCCAGCCCAATAAAGGAGGGTTAACGTACGCGATGCCTTCCATTTGTACGAATCGCGAACATACCACGCACGACCGGACGTAGAGCCAAAATTCACTGGCAGACCGAGTCGGGCGCAGGTGCCAGATCCTGAAAGTAAAGTATCTATCAGCCTAGTGTACCAACCACGTGGTACGACGGGCACTCAAAGACCTGGCGAATGAGGGCCCACCTCACCCAAGAGCGCTTATGTCATATGGGAACTCTTGGCTGGAAACAATCCTTATGGTTTTTATATCTGGTTAGAATAATAAGAAAGAATCAAAGTCCAGGTTGGTTGGTGAGCCTAGTGATAGGAGACTATCTAGCTTGGTTCGGAGAGCACTTGTTGGGTTTAAGATTCGTTTTTTGCTAAATGTTACGGCCTAAATGCTGAACTATTGACCCTACTTGTTCGGATGGGTGTTCACCCCAAAGTGTTCCCGGACTGCATGCATACATCCGTAAGTAACTTAGTGCAACATGGCAAATTTCATTGAGAGGAATCAGCAAAGAAAAGAAATCTTCTCCGGGTGACTGGATCGCCCCGGCAGCGTGGCTTCTCTGACGAGCAGGAAGCCACAAAAAGCACAGGCTCTGTGCAGGAAATAGCGGTCCGAAAAAAACGTATTCCGTATGATGCAAGGAATCATTGACTTACACCACGATATCTTTTTCTTCTTGTTATGCTTATGCTTTACTTTTTTTTTTATTTTCTTTATGGAATCATCCGGCCAGAAAAGGGGAAGAGCCCATGCTGTCGTAGAGGCCTCGTCGAGTGCTTCCGCTCCGCCAAACAAAGGAGATGATGATCCACGAAAAAACAAAGTGGGACGTCAAGACGCCGATGGAAAAGATGGGTTTCGGTCAGAGCCGTCCATAAATGGGGCGCAACCTGAAGTACCATCCATTTATTTCTTAAGGAACAGAATGAAAACTGTTCTAAGATCCTGTCGAAATAGGAACCCTAAGGAGAGCATATTACGCTCTACTTTTGAGGATCTTCACCTTGAAACGGCGAGCGCCGAGAAACGGGTCAAAATCGCCCAGGTCCTCGAAGATATTTACAGGCGAAGCCAATATTTGAGGAGTAACAAAAGGGAGCAGCCCCATACCGACTTGATTATTCAAATCTGCGATTGGGAGCGGGATCACCTACGAAAAAGAAATTCACTGGTGTAGGTTTCTTATAGGAAACCGAGGCCCCTACTTTCCTTCAGCTTAAGGGTGGGTAGGGGGAAGAAAGAGTGGGAACGCGGGCTTTCTTCAGGTGCCATTCTGTATTTTGTAGAGTCCGGAAGAATGGTGAAAAACGGGCTGTTTCGAAAGAAACTATGAAAAAAGAAGATTTCTCGTCCAATCGGACAGGGCTCGCGAACCTAGTATAGTGGGATGAACTCCGCGCCTGCCTGAAAGATAGAATACTGACTTCCAGATTGATACGATTGGTATCGGAATCCGGGTTAGGAGAAGGAAGCTCGGGTATTGTTGGAAGCAAGCAGTTGCCATCGGAAAGTTCGATTTGGTAAACAGAAGTGTTTACTCGACAATAAGCAATAAGCAGAAGTGGGAATAAGATTGGTAGCGGGAAGTGAGAACTCTTTCTTTGCAGTCTTTCTACTCGGTATCGAAACTCGGATCTCTAGTCTGGAGAATGGCCTGTCTTTCGTATCACAGGTCTTGCGTTTCTGGTCAGGCTAAGGAAGTCGCGGAAAACGAGGCCTGAAGAGAAGTCCACGCGTGATGACCAATATTCATCAGAACCCTCCCTCGGTCAGCGTAGTGCCAGCAAGGAATAAATCAGAAGGGCAAGCAGGTTTCAATCATTTGTTTTTAGCATCTCCACTATAAAGAGTAGAGAGAAAGAAGCCTTTCGCATCTGGAAAGAGGACACCCACTACAACTTATTATCTTAGGGGCTTGCTTCTTGTGAAGAACTAAGGCAGCTCAAATGAATGCTCGCCTACTCATGTAGCTGTCTCTTCTTATTTTATTGCGTAATATGAATTGTAAATGCTGAAAAATTCTCTCTCTATAAAGTAAAAAAAAGAAGAGTTGTCAATTCGGTAAACTCATTAAAAAAAAAGAAATGAACAGTCTCACTATTCGATGAACTAGGGTGGGCCAGGGAACTCGTAGCTTATGCACGCGCACGAGGCATGAAAAAGGAGGAAAGTCATTACATAGGAAAGGAGCACACGCCATAGAGGAATTATCATGTTATGCCTGGTAAAGAAGCACACTGACTTCAGAAGAAAGAAAAGAAGTCATCCCAGTCATCTACTATTTTCTGCCACTCAAATCCTGATGGATTGAAGAGGAATGGAGCGAATAGCCAAGTGATAACCAAGAACCCTGAAAGGGCGCGGGAAGAGCCCAAGGTTATCCCAATTCCTATGATCCTCGTAAAAAGAGAGGATGGATTGAGATACCCCTTTGCTAACTCCATAGTTAGGAGAGGTGCGTCTGCGGTGAGCATAAGAAGATTGCCCTGATAATGGAATTCCGGATCCGCCGGGGTGAGTGATTTTCTTAGGACTGTCAAAAGAGCTCAAGTTTGGCTGATAGCGAACTCCACCAAACGTGATACCCTCCCCAATGGGGGATTGACCCGAGTATTTAGTCAGATTCTTCTTAGGAGGCTCCCTTCAGCTTGTGAATCTATTCTAGGATCAATGCATATACTCAGACAGGTTCGATCTGGCTTAAGCTTCAATCCGTCTAAATAGTGTAGCGAGGGACTGGATAGAATTTCCTATTTGGATACCAAACCACGATCAAAGGTTGTAGCTAACGGCTTTCGAGTTAAAGCGCACTAATACGATACGAACTTTCTTCCATAGGCCGATATGCTCATACTAAGTGCTGTAATCTCTCATTCATGCGCATTAAGGAAATTGTAAAGAAGAAAGTCAAACGCTCTACGCCTCGTCGAATAAGAGTGTTTCCGGATCATATCTATTCTTCTCGGGTACTCTTTCTTAATGAGAAAATCATAACTTGATCCGATCTTTATGTCGCACAGTGGTGTCCCAGGCTAGGGCTGCAGGTCCAGCATAAGAATCTAAACTAAAAAAGTATGTTTACGTGGTCCATAAATAATGGTGAAAGAAATCCCTCCTACTGCGCCTCAACTTGGACTGGAGCGTCTCTAGGTATTGAATTAAAGAACGGGTTTCGCTTTGCTTTGGGGGGAGTCCTGGTGGGGAGATATGCTAGCAGGTAATGGCTCAGCTTCTACTTAAAAAGCGTTTTAAGCGGGTTTCCTTATTTATTTGCGGGTCTCTCGTACAAGATTCTATCAGTTACAGCGGATTCAAGGGATGGAGCCAGATCTACTATCCGCTTGCTGTCCCTAAGCTGATAATTGCCCGAGCCTATTTGTTTTTTTCCGGGGAGGGGCACATAGCGATAGATACTTTAGAAACCTATCACTAAGAAGCGGGCTCACTGAAAACCAAACTGTTCGTATTTCTTTAAAACGCTGCTGCCCTAGTCGGGGGTCTGTCTATAGAAGAAGGGAATCCAGAGGAAGAAGCAGCTCCCCGAAGGAATCCTTCTAACTACCACCTACCTACCTCCCGCTTTTGTTCGGACAAGGCGAGTTTCCTAAGATTCACCCACCGCGGATACACTAAGCGTTCTTCCCGTTGGTAAATCTGATTCTTGCAAATCAACATCAGACTTAGAAGCTTCATGGGGTCTGGTCTCGCCATTTGGCAATTTAAGCCAAACAAAATACAGTACAGAGGTTATAACCAATACACAAGCAGGCGTGAACCAGTCAGAAATTAGAATGGAGAAGTAGACACAGAAGAGGAGGTGTTGGGACAGTATCGATAGCCGCCTTTTCACTTATTGCTAGGAGTGATTGTGAGAGAATACATAACATAGGTGAAAGCCAAAAGGCATATATGACCCGCTCAGCCCAATGGAAGTGATTTGAAACTTACGTTTCTTTAGAATTCGATTAAGAATAAGAACATAGACCGGCTTCTAGAAAAAGAGACGTGCCCTCTTCTCTATCTGTAGATTCAGGAGCAACATGCTGGTTCCTTTTGTCATAATACCTAACGGCTGTGGGCAGAATGAATGAAAAAGCAGATGAAAGACACTATACATACCAATAGAATGAGAAATATAGAATAAAGCTAGGTGACGTCACGGCATTTGAGAACCAATTGCTTCTTTTGCTTTTCACCAACCTTCATGTACAATCTTATTTCGTATTGGAGTACAGCCTATCGTAGGCCCAGCAAAGGCAAGACGGAAAGCAAGCATTAAGTGAAGAAGCAAGGTCCAAACAAAGTAGTGAAAGATTGACATTGAAAAGCTTCTCCATGTCTATATCTGTCCGATGGACCAAGTTCAAAGGAAACGGCTTCTCTACTGCATCAAAAAACCAATCCAAGCCTGAAAAGGAGAGTTGCGGTTAACGATTCCTATAAATTGAGAAAGAAGCATGTTCTTCATGCCCAAGGATAAAGTAGATGGAACCAGTTCTCTAACCTTCTTTTTGTAGCAGATACTGCATAAAGTTTACCTGCCTTGTAAGGCTTTTGTAGGATTAATCAAATTTTCTTTTTCTCGTTCTATCTCAGAGTATCCATTCATTCGATCTTGCTATCCGCTCTCAATTGAATCCCTTCTCTGTTGTCGACAGGCATCAGGACCAGAATCACGGTCTAGTACCTCCGTACTCGAATACCTCCTACTTTATTAATTAGGAAGTGAAGTAGGGAAGTGTTTCCTATTCAAAGTACAGTGCCTTTGGTACATTGGTGCATTGGGGATTTCCAGGTAGCAGGTCGGTTGAGTGAGGGCTCCATCCATAACAGATATAGCTAGCGCACAGGATCTCCCTTCTGCGAACAAAAGGACAAAAGAGCCGGGTCGGGCGTTGATTCGCCGTTGCTATCAGTCGGTCTACTCGTGCCTGCTGCTTACTTTCTCGATCGATGGAATCGGTGATTCAAAAACCTAACATCCGTAAGGAGTCTCAATCGTAGCTCACTCGTTGCCTTACTCTCCCACAAGATCACACTAAATACAATAGGTGCGTGATCTACTAGATTCTTATATAATCAATTTCTAACCTTAGTTGATAGACAGGAACCACCATCCCATAACAAAAAAGGGGGGCGAAGGTTATTTTGTACCAATGAAGACGGATTTCTCTCTCGAGCTGCTCAAAGATCTTTAAGTGGCTTACGAGGTAGACTTGATCATGATCCATATCCAACCTTCTCCCATCTGCTTCTGTCTCTAAAGATTAGAGTCATCGACGCGATTCAAGTCCAGTGCTGATAAAATCCTGCTGTGGGAAAGCAAGTGATTGATTAGTTCCATTGGTCTATTGGCTTCAGCTTCCAGTCTACCTCATTTCTATCAAAATGATCTGGTGTCTATGTCCATGCCTGAGGTTGGTAAACCCTATATCTATTGCAAACGAGCTTTTCGGAAGGGACAGCTTGTAATCCACGACTTACTACTACGAGGATTCTGGCGGAGTGCTTTTCACATATAGATAGGTCGGACCGACCAAGCTCCTGCTGTTTCATCTGAAAGTTAGGGATTTCAGCAATCCAGATCTGGGTAAACTACATAAAATTGAGGATTTCCTTCGAAACGAAAGAGAAAAGGCAGTCGGTGGATGACAAAGACCTTGGTTGGGCATGATCCTAATAAAAGGTCTTACTGCGGTGGGCGATAAACAACAGCTAGGGCAACAGAGTGCGATGAGTCTGTGGACTGCAAAGAACACGAGTGGGACTCGACCACTGGTTGATAATAAACTTTCTCCTTTGCAATCAGAACGAGAGGAAGAAAACTCCGATTTAGCTTTCAAAAGCGTAAACAGATAGAGATTTATGCCTCTCACCCTCCTCCTACGGGTCGAATTGCTCTCCTCGCCTTTCTCAAAAAGAGTTAGATTCATAGCGTCATGAACACCTAGAATTAGGGTACCAGTACTCATTTTCACCTGTTAAGGCATGTATCACCACATTTCTCTTTGTTTAAGGAAATCCCGCAAAAGCATTTATAAAAGCACGACTAACATTAAGAAGTGGGATTTCCATACCCATCACCGGATTCTCGTTCTACGTAGTCTCCTGACTTGTGCCCCGCATCGGCTAATGAATCCACATCTGCATACTCTACTTCTAGAAAGCGCCTACACCTCTACTGAAGAAAGCAAGTCACAAGATGGGGGTCAGGTGAATAACATTTAAGAATACACTTGCGCGCGCCATATCTTCCCTGTCTCTACCACTTTGGTAGGCCGCGGTACCCGGGTCAATATCCATAGAATCCGGATCTTGGAATGATCCTAGCGAGCTAAGTGAAAAAAAAATGGCATAATAGCTCAGTCTCTTCGCCTTCCAGCGATAGAAAATCCATGAGTTCATAACCCCGAGTCTTGCTCGTTGGTTTTTACCCAGGCGCATAGCCCCTTTATCCTTGACCATCATCGCGTTTATCTTTATTAACCACGTCAAATCAACTAGACAAAAGAAATTGACATTCTTCTTAGTCATACCTCTGCCTTCATTGGCTGAGCCAGCTCGACCCGATAAAAAATAATTGGGGGTGTTAAGCCATACCTAAAGAGTCGAGGGCATTTCCATTGGTTACTTACTGCCGGGCCTACTTGTTTTGACATGACGACTAGAGAATTCCCTTTCTAGGAGCGCTTCAGTGCTAGAGATTACTCGCCTGCCTAAGGAAAGAAAAGAAGAAAAAGCTTTCTGGGTTTAAGGGGGCGGGAACTCCAATAACTCCCGTGTCATCATCGCCCGCTTAGTCCTTTGTTTTGACTTCAGTCTACCCCTCGGGTTTTTGAAATGGCACACACATCAATCGCTTCATCCAGAGCAACTTCGTTTGTGAAAGATCAACCACCTCGTCTGGCGCAGCTTCTTTGACAGGAAAAATCATAGATAGACTAGCTTTGGGCCGGCGTCCTCATCATAGTTTGCTGTAACTGAGCTATCCGGGCGATCTTCTACGAATCAAGAAAACCAAGAAGAAACAGAGCAAATTGGTGATCGCTACCCTTCTTCAGTTAGTACTTCTTCTCTTTCATTTCCCCGAGAACTCGGATTGAAGCTACTTCGCTAGGAGAGCGCAATAAGGAAGTCCAGAGTCTAGCTCAGGAGCACGTAGAAGGCCTAATTTCGAATTCTTGCACAAATAGATCGTCTTGTTTTCTAGCCGCGAGGGCTGTTGATAAAACTCTTCATCGGAATGCCACGGAAGCCGGTGCTGGAACTGCACCCAGGGTGTTTTAGATAGGCGGATACCTTCCTTCTTTGGCGCTCTTCACACTCTTTCAAAATAGTAACTACTGTAGTTTTGGGTGAAAAAGCAAATAAAACTTCGGTTGAAGGACAACGTCTACCCTTTCAGTATTGAAATACGCCTACCGCTCTTTTGAATTGAGGTGCGTCTAACTTATTAGGTGTTTTGGCTATGACCTACTTGAACTCTCCTTTGGATTTGATCTCTTTCGAGTGGCTCGTGAGCTTGTTTCTTTTCGAACAAAGAAAATAGGAAAGTATCCACCTATTTCATCTTGGAGCAGAGTCCCTTTTTCCTTCCGGTCCCGGTAAGGGATGATTAACTTCTCATGGTGGTTTTGAGCTCGGCTTAAACACCATAGGAACGAAGTATAGGTAACCAACCCGTCGAACCGGTCTTCGCCGAAAGCTTTCCATTGAGTCTTAAACCCCGCAGTTGGATCCCTTGGTTCAGCACATGCGCATGGCGAAGGCGAATAGATGACTCAGTCTCGCAGTATTTAACATATTTTAGTAAGCTCAAATCTTAACAGAGCCGAGGGCTGCGGATTCAACCCTTACTAGGCGATAGCTCTGATCTATACCTTTCCTAGGAGAGACCACTTCGGCGAGTTGGCTAGAGACTAAATACTTCTTTCTAAGGTTCCTTTATCACCTGGTGGGCGCTGCTTTCTCTTCGAATGGGGTGGTGCTCGAGCGCTATTCGCACGAGAAACGAGTCTGAAATGTGCCGTCCTTGTGTGGGTAAGAAAAGAAGTTGAGAACTGGCGAAAGCCTTCACTAGAGGTTGTTCTTATCCGACTTCATTCCTATCGCTCTTTAGCTGGGCTAGGAGCCCCTCTTTGATAAAATGAAGGTGTGGACGCATTTCGTTATCCATGAAGAGATCGCGGAGATCCGCTTTATTCTTTGTTGACTACCAAAATACCACCTATATACTTATATAAATAAATCCCGATCATCTGCACCCACGGGGCGAACTTCTAAAACAGTCGAGATTCGAGATCAACAAGACTTAAGGATCCCCCTGCGCATACTTGACCAGCAGACTTGAATTCTAAGGCTCTAGACTTTGACCTACAAAGCCACATTTAGGCGGATGAAACAAACGGAGCGACCGATGCTCTGTCCCAAAGAGACAGGTGAGACTTTGCTTGCCAGCTGAAACTCGGATCCTAGTGGTGTGGTGAAAGAAGATAGGCAAGTCATTGGCTCCCCTGAAGCTCGTAACCACTTATTTCTCGTAGCTATTACTGTTGCACTCCCCGGAACTATGCGCATTCCCTTTTGTTAATGACTTTTGGGATAGGCGTATAGAATGAATACCACTCTGGTTAGAGATGAGGCTTTGGCCGTGCCGAGCATGACTAACGCTTTAGATATAAAAAGTGTTGTCAACTTCATGAACGCGGGAATTTATCAGCAACGCGGCTTATCTGCCAGATCCTAATCAACAGAATGCTCTCTCGTCTCGCTTTCTTTTCGAGTTCCTCGGCTGCATCTTTCAGTGCCTGGTCAATTTAGAATAGTTCAATACCGTGGTCGAAGTCATTTCCACGGGGTGATCTGATCTGCCTCTTGCCTCTTCTACAAGGCTAATACCAGCTTAGTTAGCTTCCTTTCCTGAACATAGAGCCAAACAGTCTTGCCCGGAACTCTATCCCCCCGATTCCGCGGGAAAGACTGGCTGGCTCCTTTGCTTTGGATTTATAAGCCTTTCTCTTCATTCTTAAACAAGCTGACTCCTCAGCTGCGCAATCAGAACAACTTGAAATTGCCCATCCCCCAACCCACCTAAAAGAGATCAAGCTCATCCACTGTGGAGGTAGACTTTCTCGAAAATGGTATGCCAAAAAGAAGAGTTTATACCTCTTTCCTTGCCTGCCTATCGGTATCAGTGTTCGACTCACATTCCATCTCTCTCGGCTATTCAATAAAAGTAAGAAACTGGCTGTATTTGCTTTTAGTTCTTTAACGGCAGTATGCTCAGGAGCTTGTCATTGAGGAGGCAGTGGATGGTTGGTTGAGGCGCCAGAGCCGTACAATCAAAGCAGAGCTCGCTCTCTCGGGTCCCATAAGTGCGTGATAAATACCACCGATAAGACTGCGTAGGAGTCAACTAGAGTTTCTCTTTGCTTACCACCTTGAGTGGGACTCTCAGCATGGAGAGAAGCTACGGCGCACATCGGGACAGAGCAGATCCTGTATTCACCCGGTCTGGAAGCTGCTCTGGCAACTAAAAGTCCCGGCGAAGGTGAAAATTTGCATAATGAGTCCCAAACAACTTGCTAAATAACTAGCTCTTCGGCCTTATTTCAACTTGGCATCTCTTGCTTACATAATTAGGTACCTCGGGGATGGACGAGGTCCTCAGCTGTGTGTGGAAGTTCTCGTTTCTCAAACCAGTGCCATCTTTCTTACCAGCTTAGCGTACTACCTTCTTTCACCGCGGAGTCATCTCTCATGCATGCCATTGAATGAAGCGAACACTCCAATTACCTCACTGTGGATACCATGAAAGGAACAAGGGGAGCTGTGATCCGATATGATAGGGCTAAGTTTATTGCTGCATCTAATCATTCTATTTCACATGTCTTTCTCCATCTATAGATAGAGAGAATATAGGATAGGGGCGCTCAAAGCAAATAGGATTCTGTATCTAATACTAATAGGTACTAACCGCATTCAAGATTGACTTTACCTCTTATTTTGGATAGGCAGAAATGCTTACGCCCTAGGGGTTTAAAGGGCCCCCTCCCTTTGGTTGACTCATCAGGCTCATCACCTGAACAAGCTCATCCAACAGTCAGTCTACTTAATCATAATAAATCCGTTACTATTGCTATCTATATACATACCCACAAGAGGGTAATTTATCCAACTCCCCGTGCGAAAGCAAGTCCCGCGTCAGCAGTGATTCGAGTTGTTCCTTGAGAGCAGGCTTATGGCATTCCAGGTAAACATAACAATATGAGAGAGAACTCCGTGCGGCTTATAAGTACTCGATTGAACCAATTTGATTTCTTTTTATTGATTTGATCATTTACCAGTAGGATACCTTGGGCCAGCTGCGAACTTTTCTAGAAAGAGATAAGGAAGTCGATTCAACATAAGGGAAGAAAGAACCCCATCGGCGTTTGGTACCTTTATAGCAGCCTTCTATCGTTATGCTTTGGTCGGGTTATCCCATAAATCAAGGGCCCTACTATTCGATTATTTATTGTTCAGATCTGAAAGGACAGATAGAAAGCTTAAACCCAGCTTTTTTAAGAAAGACGAATCTTGGCGAGAGTAAGGAATCGCACCCTTAGCGTGAGGTGAATTTCAGGTTTCCTTTCCTTAACTAGACCACCTAGCAGTAGCTCGACTGGGCACGTCAACATATGTATTCTGTCTTCCCAATCAAACATTAGTCATTGCAGCTATTTCATCTGGTCTACTAGAGTAGAGAGATCTAGATCTTCACTGCACATCGCACTAACTAATAGCTAGCCGCCTATTATTATCACCTTATTATGTTCAGCTAAAGCGGGGTGTGTGCATTGTTCAACTAGAGCCGAGGAGGACAAAAGAATAAGGAACAATAGGTTCGCTACCTGATATATATAGTTTCCTTGATTTTCAATCCCTTCCTATATAGAATATATATATATATATGTAAACAACCTCCTAGTTGAAGTACAGGCGAGGAAGCTGCCTATTAGTTTCAGTCCAGTCCAGGAGCGGAGCCTATTGATATAGCTTAGTTTCGCCATGATAGCAGTTTGTTTTAACAAGTAGAATGCGTGCTGATGTGCCAAATCTCCTCGTAAACGTGCTCCTTCCGAAATCTATAAATAGAGGGGAAAAGGAAAGATCATGGTTTGATCCATGAAATAATCGAAAAGACATCTGGATAAGAATAGGAAGATTGATTGTCCGAACTAGTTCTCGATCTCCTCAAATGGCCTCCAAAGGAAAAGATGGGTAATAGAATGGGAGGCTCGCTCTCCGAGATCGCCACTGTATTACTGATCCATGGACGAACAGGATTTCTTGCATTTTGAGTACCCGTACAATAGTCCTAGAACTTAAGATGAACATATACAAAACCAATATTGCCTTGTCCAACGAATTGGAAACTAAGAACCAAGGATATGTAAATCAAAGGTTAGTATACTCTACTTGTTCACCTGTGTCGGTTTGGGGTACGGTCAGTTCACCGGGAGGATCGCCCTCCCAATTCGAAGTTTTTTCCTGGAAGTTTCAACCGTCGTTGACTATGACAACAGTCGCGACCGACTATTAAGATCCTCGCGACTATGGCAGGGCGGTACGCTCTGCTCTCTCGCGACCTCTACTCTAATCAAAAGACTAAAGGCTACCTTCTAAATTGAGAAATGGCTATCATCACATCGAGCTGTCTACTTCTGATCCATAGGAGGGAGTGAACCGTTATGTTCCTGAAGTCAGTATTGGAAACACAGGTATCCAGAGCTATTCTTTGAGCTGCATCGACCTAATTCCTATGTTTTTCCGAAGATCATTCAGGGAAGACATGGGAAAGAAGAGCACGATTGTAAGTAGGCATCAATAGATAGATATGATTGGTTGACGAAGATTGGCTTCTTGGGCCCCCGTAGGGCTATGTTGCTATGCTGCTAGAAAGAAAGGAAGAGTTCGATGTCCATCAGTTCGTGGTTTCGGAGATTGCTTACCGACTTTCATTCATATCTGAAAAGATCAAGGGTGCCGAAGTCTTCATTGATCCAAAGAAAGAAGCTGACACAGGCAAGACCTGGATGATCGAGTTATCATATTGACTTGGGTTATGCCAACTTGTGTTGTGTTTCGTAATCAGAGCTACTTGTCCTTGCGTTGCCCAAGAGAAGTCATCTTTGCTAGGCTGTTTTTCGGTTGCCTAGCCATGCGTGGGAGCGAAGATAACTCCAAACACGTTCTGGTAGATGAGGGGAGACTTGCTGTATCCATTTCCCTCTCTGGCCAATGATTTGAGGAGCTAGCATCAGATGGTCTATCGTGGCCTTTTTCTTGAGAAAAACGTAAAAAATGAAGCGTAGATGAGACACTGTTTAGCGAGGAACTTGTGGAAGGCTTGGGCTATCCTCGTACTCTTACTCTTTGGTACTTACTAATTATTATTATGCGGCAATCATATCACTGTCTTTATCGACTCCATGCAAAACATGTTCATTGAATTTGATAGGCCTAAAATGGCTAACATTATGACCAAAACTACTAACATGCAAAAACTGGTAATAGGCCCGCGGATCTCTCTGGTTATCAATGCTATTTTATTGTGTTCTGTAGCCTCGCTCACAGGCGTGGATCCACAAGAACAGAAGAAGCAACAAGATCGTGCTTCCCTGCTTTAGGAGTTTCTTCCACCGGTGTGCCTATAGGGAGATAATGACTCTCCTAAAACCCTTATTTGCGGTTAATTGTTAATTGGATCTACACTTTTGTTGGATCCACATCTTTGAAAGAAGACTAGTTTGGCACGGGCGGGCTAGAAAGACTTATAGGATAAAACCGATCATTCAACAGATAAGGTCCTTTTGGGTGACTCTGGAGCAAATCTATAGCATCAGCCAGTCTAGCGCGTTCTAACCACTATCGCTTTCGTCTTGTAAAAGTTTCATAAATGCGACTGTGAATTAGGGCCAGTAGACTAGAACTCTAAATTGACCTGGCGTCGACGCGTAGCCGCTCACCATTATGGTTCTATTGGTTCTCATCGAAGTATCTAAATGGTTCTATTGGGGTTCTCTTCGAGATATCAAAATATTATTTGGAATTTACCACCCGTGTGGAGCCTTGAATGCTACTATAAATTGGATCAGTCACACCGGGCGATCACTCTCCTGGAGAGCTCTTATGGCTCTCATGTGATAACTAACTCGCCTTCCCTAAGTCTTCGCCTAACTCGCCTTTCTCAGAATCTTCTGAATCGGGATCCGTGGTTGCGTCTGTTGGCAGTAGCACTTCTTCATTGTATTTGTGACTTGGCTTTGTGAAAGCTCCCGTTGACATTCTAACACATTGGCATTCTAATCTTTGCTTATTTCTTAATAAATTCGACCCGGAAGGCTTTTTAGCTGGAACATAAGGAGTGGTGTGCGGACCCACAGGCAGTTACCAATATATCATTAGATTAGTGAATTCCCACGCGCCAAACAGGCGTCACCACACTGCCTCCCAAAGGCTTCTTTTAGGCTTCCCCGCCACATCACACGCTTGCTTGCTTTCGCTAATCCGATCCAGAAAAAACGAACATTCTCCCACGTGCTTCGGGCCTTGCAATAGCAGTAGATGCTACAGACGTGGTGTCATTATCAGCGATTCCTCAATCGATCAGAAGAAAGGGAATATAACCTGCCCCTCATTGTCCAGGTTTTCTTTGAACAACATCGGCCGGACAAGAACAAAGGTTTTCACCATCGTCTTTGCGCTTTGCTGGAACTATGTAAGGTTTACGCTCGTGACTTCACGAGATAGTGATTCTCCTCACGACCACCATTTCATTTACCTTCACCCCGGGACTCAGGAACAACATCTTAGAACCTGTTTTATCCTCTGAACAACCAACAACAAACACTAGAACTAGAGTTATAAACCTTCCGAGATGGCTTCATCTATTGCTTCTTTGTTGTCTTTCTTATCTGGCAGATGAAAATGGGAATCTTTTTCTAGATTGTGTGAGTGGTCAGTTGTGATGGAGAACAGGGGATTCCCAATCCAAAAAAGACTGGCTTCTTTTCGAAAGACTTCAGTGGTTAACTCTGGAATAATGGGCACTTCTGGCTACTATGTCTAAACCTTAAGCCTTCTTTTCCGCTCTGTTGATGCTGGCCTTAATAGCCCTATTTTTGCATTGTATTTCCTTGAAACAGGGGGAAGTAATGCATCTGATTCTTCTTAATAAGCTTTTTCCGTCGTTTATAGATCGATCAGAGCTTGCTTTCCTTACTGCAGACAAAACTTCGATTGTATTTGTATAGTGGACCTTATACCGACATACCTTACTGCTCGAGAAAGGTACCGGGTATTCTCTTCCTAATTTCGTTATCCGTCGTCACCTTCCGCTTATTGAATTCGGTGTTGGTACGGACAGTCCTATTGTGCAGCTGCACGAACATAGGGACATGTCCCATACCCTGTGAATAAGATTGTGAACAATAGAGGCAATAAGAAGGCCAGGCCCCTCAATCAATAAATAGTTTCCTATTCCACCAGTCTATCCCTCTCATCCTGTCAACGTTTAGTGTGATCTGTCGACCCACAAGTTAAGTACTAAGTTGAAGCATGCTGACCTGGGACACTCAAGCGAATGGAAAGAGCTGCTCGTCAAACAAGGGCTGTAGATCAAGAACCGAGGTAAGGAGGAGCATACTCGTCGTATGGAGTTCAGCGTTCAGGGCTTCAGGCAGGGAATTCTTCTTTGGTTAGGGCGGTGCAGCAATGGATCCGGATCACCCACCTGTGGGGCTTTTTACATTGACTTGGGAAGTCAAATAGATAGCAATGGCAGCAGGAATGAGTGCCTTGATCGGATAGGGTCAGTAAAAATCTTATAGTAGTATCGGCGAGATGAGCTTACATGTCACATATATAGAAATGATGCAGCAGGGAGTGAGAAAACGGCTGTGCAAATGACCTTTACTACAGGAAAAGAGTACCTAACGTCTGCCCTTGTTGACTGATGATCTTTTCCATTCACCAATCCGGCAAAGGAAGTCATTCAGAATATATTCCAGGTAAAAAGGCTGGCTTGTGGTACTTGGGGCCAAGAGAAGCGAAACCTTTATCGAAGCAAGACCCTGATGAGGCAGGGAATTCTTTTGAAGAAACACTGTCTTTAGGGGAAAAGCGATAGTGACCTCTTCCTTTTTATAGAGTACTTTCTAGAAGGCGCTATAGCCAGCGTTTCCAATTCTACAGCTACAAGCTGGGCTCTTCTCTTCGCGGAATAGTTCGTTTCAAGCTCCTGTGCATCCTTTTTATTGCAGGTACGAGAAGAAACATTACACAACCTTGAACACTTGAAATGGAAATCATCATAAGCCCGCGGGGAAAGAAGGAAGTTTGTCCTCAGCTGTACCAATTGACTATGCGCTTTCCTTTCTATCTCTTGTTGGGCCAGATTGGTATAGCGAGTGAAAAGCTACGCCAGTAGCTGCTAAAAGAAAAGAACTATGTGTTCCGTTTAAAGAATATGAGCCTGGTGATCGATACGGCTAGTATTGGAAGAGACCCTAGTGAAATATGATGCACTCAAATAAAAGAAAGAGGGAGGTATCAGAGATCGTACCATCATGCATTGACAGACCTGCAGGAGCAGCAAAAACGGAATTCACAGAGGCCAAAATCCTAGGTAACTACTATCGCTTGAGGTGAGTAAAAAGAGAATGCCACCAAAACTTCCCTATTTAGTATGACCGATCAACGACCCAGCAAAGCGATCTAAATTGATGTAAAGAGACCGAAAGCTAAGCTATTATAAGCTCACTTAGTTGAAGTGAAGGAGGGAAAAGAAAGACTTAATAATCAATGTTCGCTATGCGAAAGGTCAAACATCAGATGATGACTGAACTGAAACCAAAGTAGGTTCAGGTGGAGAATGGTAGGTCAGTCACATGCATGCCCAGGACTTTATTCTTATTTAGCTTAAGACTCCCATGAGAAGATCGTTGGTACGAAAACCACGCACAAGAGGTTCTGACTCCGCTCTACCCACCCGCGCGAGCTTTCTTCACTCACTTCTTATTGGGCCAGATACTTTAAAAAGAAAGAGTAGTAGTTTCCAGATCGAAGAAAAATCAACCCCCCTCCTGAATGAACAGAATACCAGTATCTTTGGGCAGCAGATCCAAGACTATAGGAAAAAGGAATAGGTAACTTGTTCATGAAGTGATATACCGAAATCGTCGTTTAACTACTCCGCAAGGGTATCACATTCGTACAAACAAGGCTTAATCCACCTTCAAATGCGGATTTAGATATATCTGACACTACTTCCTCCACGGATGCTACATGGCAGGCATCTGCCGGAACTAGAGGCGAGCACTTTTCAATCAATTACGAGAGGCATTCGCTTCTCTGATCTTTAATAAGCGAAGCAACGAGCCGGTCCTCAGGAATGTCATCAAAGCCAGGTTCTCCAATCGTAAAAGGGAATATTCCATGGCACAAGGGTTGTTTAGGTGCTGTCCTCGGCAGACCACCACAAAAGGTCCGAATCAGGCGAAACTTCTTTTGGTGCCAGCGATAAGTAGTAACAAGAACTCCTCCTCTGTTCAATATCAGCATGGTTTAGGTCATAATGAATTTTCTGATACCTTCCTTCGTCCATAGATCAGCGTTATGCTTCTGTCCCGTGATGAAGAAGGATAGAAGAATGGTAAGATAGGATCGTATTAGTGAGCCGTGGGAAAAGAGTTTTTTCGTACCCCAAAAGCAACAGGAATCCCTTTCTCCGGAAATATCGTCGTTTCACTCTTCTTCCATCGGACTCAAACGCGGAGAGATTACTATAGAACCAAGGCGGCTTTGAGGCAGGCTCCACTCTCCAAATAGAGCTGTTACTTCGTTGACGACAAGATCCCCATTTCCACTAGCCAAAGAGCAATTCATTTCTTCTTATGATGTCACTTGTGTAGGATGAAAAGAATCATCAAACGCGTTCTATTCATGCTTAGGATTTGCTTATTTCTCTAAAAATCTTCATACCCCCACATTTCTATTTTATGTTCATTTAGGGTTAGAACTTTACTTTCATTGGGTTTGCATGTTATATAATCATTCATATCAGATTCAATAGAAGATTGAGTTCCAAAGAGATCGACTTTCTCTAATAACTTGAATGATTCGATATCACAATCATCATCATAATCTTGTGGAATTGGTATCAAAACTTCTGTACCCAACCGGTAAAATGGCATACCAGGAAATAGTTTCTTGATCTTTGAATCAAACTCTTCAATAAAGAATATATGAAATAGTACTTGTGTCAGTTCTCCTATAACGGGTATATGTTTCAATGTGAACTTCTCATCTGTAATGATGTTTGTAATTGCTAGGTTGACAAAGCTTTCAATTAGTTTTCTTTCTATTGTGCTTAAACATATGTTATTCCTTAGAGTCTTACATACTCGAGATTTCTCTACCCTTAAAATCGATAAAGATAAATCAATCTTGTATAGTCTGACTATATTCTCACACTGAAGAATATTATTATAGTGATATGGGTCCATATCTGAAAGCGTACAAACGTTTTGTGGGCATCCTATCACACTCAGTAGACGTTTGGCTAGTGCCATATATACTAGTAAATCACTAGGTGATCCTGCTTTGAAAATATGCATGGCTTTCTTTTCATCATCCTCAAACAAATGTGAATGTCCTAATTGAAATTCGGCAAGTAGATGATCCACGAATAAATGATGTTTTACCCTAACTGGAGGCGGGGAGTGGGTGATTTGATTCGAATCATTATCTACTACATAATACTGTAAAGATGATAATACATACTTGGAATGTAATAGTAATTCTATCACATTCTCCAGACGAAAACGGGGTACACCACGACTTTCCCACCCCTTTGGATCCATATTATACAGTGCCTCGACAGTTGAAGCAATCTTATAGCTTGTGTTATTACAGCTTACACTAGAACTCCGCCTCCTGACACAGAGAAGTTGAGATTACTGGAGGGTGCTGCAATGGGCTAAGTGTAATCCTGACATACTATACTGTCTGTATAGCCTTGCTTCGGAAAATGCAATGCAGCGTAAACAGAATGCAGCTGTCAACGGACAATGGTGACTGGAAGTTCAGTTAGTGCCTGGAAGTTGTTCATTCTGGTGTTATCTGCACAACAGAATTTACAAGAAGCTGAAGCAGTAGCAGATATTGCTGTATATGAGGCAGAGAAAGAGGATCAAATGGCTAAAAGCACTAATTCCGGCCTCCCGTGGACTGAGCAGTGGAATCTTTTTGCAATCATTCAAGCAATGAAGGAAATTGACCCCTCATGACAAGGTATGCCCCCTTTTTTACAGTTCATTGAAACACACATGATTATGTTATGTTTCTTCTTTCTGAAATATCCACTGGTGAAATCCCTTCAGAAGTGAGAGATGGAAGCATGGTTAGATTTGGCATCAATATACACATAGCTTACGGAGGGCATCGAGAGAAAGTAGGCACGAGTGGAGGGCACTAGTAGCCTTATCACGTCAGCTAGCTTGCTATCCGAACAACTACGATATACGCCGCTTCGATACAACTACGCCTATCGGCCAAGACCACTTTCAGATAGAGAGTCATTCCCGTTCTATTTGATAGGGGAAGCAAGCTAGTCAAAGAAGAAGGGTATAGGTAAGTCTAGACATATTGACACGGGCGTATACTGAAATAGGCATAAGGCCGCTAACGCTAAGGAGACAGCACCGCTTCTTTGTTCGTAACTAGGACATGTATTGATGCTAGAGGCAGACTCCTGGCACTTATCACTCCTTAGATGAAGCAAGACAAGAGTGAGTCCGCTAAGGGACAAGTATGACTAAAAAAATGATGGAAACGATTATATTTGAGTATATTGTATCATTGGGTTTGTCATTGTCGATAGCTATTCTTGTCGCCGTTAGGGCTGGCCGGATGATCCATCACATAAATGCTATTAATGTTGAAACACAAGTAACTGATATATCCAAAGATGTTCTTAAAGAACAAATCATTTATCAATTGGAAATACTCTATAAAGTCAATAGAGATACTACTGAGGGTGTGCACTTACCGGCAGGAGTCAATCTCCAAGAAGTAAGCACACATCTATTTTTTGTAGACGAGAGAGTGAACCTTCTAAACTGTATCTACTGTGATCTTATTGCAAAGGGAACTGGAAGTGAATACTTTGGCCAAGTTATACAATTTCTTCTGGGATAGCTTGTTGTGGGGCTTTCCGAAGGGTCGTTCTGAGAGTGGTCTCTTTTCTTTAAGGTTGCATATATTGTCGGAGAAGGTCTAAAAGTGCCGAGTTGGGTTTGGGACAAGATCAGGAAATAGTGCATCTTATATAGTGGGTGCCAACTTGATTGCTGCTGGGATTGCTTGATAGGAAACTTTGATTGATACGAGCAGATGTGAATGAATTGAAATAGTCAATAGTGGTGATATGATCCCGGTATCTACACTCGGATCTACTTCTGCTACCGAGACTGCTGCTACTGTAAAAGCATCAGGAACGTGTCAATTCACTGAAAAAAGTGCTCTTTCCATTGATTTATGGATGAAATCACGAAAAAGAGAAGGAACCACCGATTCTGCATCAAAAACAGGGGTTCTGGAGCCAGTTTCTCAAATCGTAAGTAGATCCAATCCAGGGATAAGTGAGGTCGAATGCAAATAAGCCAGAGCGTATCTCTTGTTTCGAGGAAGAAACAAACATCCTGGTCTCAATAGATCTTGATTCTATGCATGCGTCAGACACATCACGAGCCGGAACAAACGAGTGCTTTCAACAATAAGCAATACCCGAGCTTCCTTCTACCAAACAGGATTCCGATACCAATTCCAATCTGGCACAGCACAAGGAAGTAGCGCACCAGATGAACCAATACGACCTTCCAGCCAGAATCCGTCTTTCTTGTCCTTTGCATTCGAGGAATGGGATCTGCCTTGTGGAAACAAAAGCTATTTGTTCGAGTCGAGCAATGAACAAGTAAGTAGAGACAAGGAAGAGGGGAAATGCCGTATCGTTATGTTATAGCAAGATCATGGGTGAAGCAATCGAGTTCTTTATCTGCCGGCGTGGTAATTCATTCATTTCATCGGAAAAGGATCGAACAGGAGTCATCGCATCGTTTCTAGATCTTCGATACCTCTATATTCTGAAGAATAGGTCCTAAAATGGTCAATCGATTGTTTTCTCAACGGGAATCGAGGAAATGGCAAGGGTTTGAGTATAGCGAGCAGAGGAATAGTTTCTTTATCAAAAGAAACAGAAGATGTTGTAACTTAACTGCACCCTTCCTCTTCTGCCGATCTTTACAACGCTATGCACATCTCCTTCTTAGTTTTGAAAAAGAAAAGGGCCTCTTTCCTTTTCCCACCAAGATTTCTGTTCTGTTCAGTTCCTGATTTGGAAGCGATAGATGTTCCATTGGCCGAGAAGGAAACCAGTAAGCAGATTGAAGAGATAGATTGAATAACAGGCAGATTCCCCTCGTAACAGGCATATAAATAAGTCCCATTAAATTGATTGATAGACTACGCATCGAGTCAATCCTTGTAAGCTAAATACTACACAACTGGATGCGCTCTATATCATAAGTTTGAGTATGCCCTCGAAACGATAGATTCTACTCAAGGGGCTCGATTCGTTAATGAAAACAGACCTATCCCTTAGATAAGGGAATTTTCCAGGACTTCAATTCAAGTTGGCAAACAATCTAATAAGAACTTGGGAATAAGGGGATGAATTGGTTACTTGGCAGCTTGACTTGCTCTCTTGATCAAACAACCAAAGCTAATTCCTTTATTTGATGATTGGAATTCAAGTTGGACTAGATCGTTGTTATTGTCCGGCCGTGAAAGAAGGAAAACTACTAGGCTTCGGATAAAGGAACAGTCAACGGCTAGCTTTTTTCTTGGGAATCGGAAAATATACAGGTTTATGGCCCTGTGGAGGAGAAGTTTCTACAGGTTTTTCTTCCCTTCCGTTCAGCTGTGACATCTTGCACTTGTAAGATCACTTGCTTGCCTTTATGCTTGAGTTTCAGCATTCCTTTACTCCAAGTCAACTGTCATTTGACCAAAACTTGACAACCAGTCAATGCCTAAAATAAGATCATAACCAAGTACATTGTATAGTTGTTAAGCAAGTAGTGCTTTGAAGCAAGAATCAAGTAGTTGTTAAAGAGAACCTATAGCAAGCAAGGAGAATCAAGCCTATTGCTTGCAACGAGAAGATTAGAAGAAATCCTATTGCTTAGAATCTATGCATATGCTTCATATCAGGAGAGACATGTCAGAAAGGATAGTAAAGCCTGCAGCTCTAGTAGTGCAAACTCTGATCAAGCTATCAAGTACTTAATCGTTACCGAAGAACACCTTATATTATATAATAATAATAAAGCTTATGCCTATCTATTGTGAAATACTTACTTTGCTAGGGCAGTTCATTCATACTCTATCCTTTCCCTAGAAAAAACCAGACAATCAAACTAGAGAGCTTTTCCAACCGCAGCTTAGGGGTTCCCGCGTGTAGCCCACCGGGGGTTCTTACCTTCCTCGAGTCCAAGAGAAAGATGACCCTACCTACCCTCCTCAAGGCGTATCAGATGAATTTCTAAGCGAAGCAGTTGAGTGCCCTGATCCAAACCCTCCTCTTCGGAATACTAGTTACAAGAAACACGAGTTTCGTAATATAAGTCATAGGCATGACAAGGCCTAGGTCAATTCGGAACTTGGGAATTGTGGGTCGGCCTTCTAGAGTCTAGGTCTTTAGTTATTGGTCCCGAGCCCTGATCCACCTTTACCCGCCGAAGGGAATCCTTGCCGAAAGGAAAGCGCGGGATATCCTGTTTATACGATGGGCTAGAGGAAGAGGAGCTGTCATCGACAGCGACATGAGATCATTGATTCGACTCCATTAAATAATCAGGTCGCTTCTAGCTTCTGGTTTTCTTTGCCCCAGTGCTAACCAAGAGCCGAGTCAACGGTAAAGTAAAGGTCGGATAGTGGAAATGGCCGTGAAATAAGAACTCTTGATCATTCAATCGAAGGACACTAGAAGCCCCTATCTAATAAGTGATGAGTCATCACGATACTAAATAAGTAAGTTGGGTACTCCAGCGGTAATAAATACAATGTACTCCATTGGTGGAAAAGTACCAAATTCCAACTTTACTTGCTTTCTTGAGAGGTACGATTCTGCAGGAAGACTGGAGTGCATGATTGGTGGTTGGAGGGCTGCCGTTCAAGGTCTGCTTCTGCAAACCTATTAGTAGTTTCGCAGGATCATAAGTTGCTGGTGGAAGGTGTTTGTTTTTCTTCACTGGAAACTTTCGTGGAGGTTGGTACAATATCTGGAGAGCCTTTGCGCTAAAGCAATCCGTTTTCTCGCAGGTTAGCGCATCCGTATGTATGAGTATAACAATTTCTCTATGATATGATGAATTTTTTGCATTGGGCGCAGCTTCTCTGTCTGGATATTGATGACAATCTTGGCACTCAGCCCGCTCTTCTACTCTCCAATGAGAGATGGCACCGCTTACTACGGAAATAACTCGATCTACTTAGCTTTCCAAGTGGGTGTCTTTTTCATGGTCAATCTTCTCAAAACTTCTATTTTTCTTTCTGCTTGGGACAGATGCGCGGAGGCGCAATGAGGAAAAGCGAATCTTCTCCACTAAGCCTTCCTTACCACCCCACTGAACACAGGGTTTTATCCTGTTCGAGTAGTTCTGCTCAAGTCATTTTAGTTCATCCTTTTTCGATCGATGAGAAAGAAAAGAAATAAGGGATTCTGCGGCTCCTGTCTCTGAGCTTGATTGCACATAGGGTGAGACAAATCTACCTTCTACTAAGGTGTACTGTGTGTAGGGCCCTGCTAAGTCTTAAAGACCAACTTGAGGACTCAAGCCAACCGCTGACTGACTTCTCGATGGCCCGATAAAAGCAATTATAAAAAAAATCTAAGTAGTTCCACACACAGGGCTTTGTTTGAAAGACAGAGGTATGTTCGTAAAGGTAGGCTAGGCGCAACGCAATCCTTAGAAAGCATACCTAGATTCAAAGCCCACTCTTTCCTTCAGCTTCCACCGCTGTCTTATGCGGCAAATAACCACCTAGGGAGTAGAAGTTTCTTATTGTTTTAGGTATTTTTTTAGCCTACTTTTCTCTATTTCGATTGCATTCTATGTCAACAGGTTTAGTTTAGCTTTATCGATAACTATCTCCTCTTGATGGAAGAACAGAAATATCATTTGATTCGCTAGGAATAGGCTTTATTGGAATAAGCAGATGGGAGATTGGATTGGGACGACCAGTCGGTATTCGAAGATCCTTTGGGCTTAAATAGACTAATAAAGACATTCGCACAGAGCACACGATTCGCTAACTAGTCAGGATTGAGATTTGATGTAGCATAGTTTGGATCAGTGCAAAGAAGGACTAGACACACAAACCCGTAAGGCAATAATGACATAGATAGAGGAAAATAAGTGGATTAGTGACTGACCAAGCAAGAAAACGGATGCGCTAACGCGCAACGGCTTTCGATTGGGGGAAGGGAACCAAGTTCTCGAAACTTGGTTTAGTATTAAGGTTCTTCTTTTCCAGCGTTTAGTATTAAAAAAATAGGATATCAGAACCTAGATCTATGTGATATCCGAGTTGTCATTACCTTGCTTGTAGTCGATAGACTGACTACCTCCAGTAGTTTTATTCAGAAATGACATATAATAAAGAACAAGCACATAATAAACAACTAGCACAGCAACCGGAATCCAAAATTGGACTCAGAATTCCAACTATTTTCAAGGCGAAAAGAAGAAATCGAGGAAAGAAATCTTCTCCGGGTTTCTGGATCGCCCCGGCAGCGTGGTTTAATGAGCGGAAAACCACAAAAAGCACAGGCTCTGTGCAGGAAATAGCGGTCCTAAAAACTGTCACGATCACGATGTTTAATAGGAGAAGCCCTAACCGGGTATTGGAATTTGACCAAGCAAGCGCTGGATCAGCTTCAAGTACCGCGCAGAATCTCCCAAGGGAGCGTCGTATCTTTCAGTTTGATGAAGCGAGTTTGAATTCCACGGATAGTTCTTCGATTCCTTCCACCACAGCAAGTTCTGTCAGAACTATGACTGACAGATCCAATGGTAGTGTAGTTGAAGACCATCCAGGTCTTAACCCGACCGATGAAAGGGTGGTTGATTTACAGGGGGCTATCCACGAGGAAATGCAGAGATTGATGATTGGTAGGGATCCCCACGAAGTTCTGGCTGCGGCCGAACGTGTACATGGGGAAAGCAATGATCCAGAATTTCTGGAATCGCAGTTGGCTGATTTAAGGGAAAATGGGACTGAAAGTCAGGCCTTCCAGATAGGAGGGGAAGCAGTCCCTGCCAATCCTGGAGAAGCAGTGCCTGCCAATCCTGGAGGGGAAGCAGTGCCTGCCAATCCTGGAGGGGAAGCAGTCCCTGCCGATGGGGATTTCTTGGGCGGGATGGGAGACTTTTTTTAGAGCCCCCTCGATCAACTAACGATATTGTTTTTATTTTAGTTGGAAAAACCAACGCCGACGTCAAGATCAGTCTCCTTTCTTTGAAAAGTAAGGGAGCAGAGCTGAAAAAGATGGACAGTAACGATCGCGTAATATCAATTTATCGGCCTCGTCATCGAAAGCGGCTTCCAATTGCTCGGAAATTCTCAGCTATATGGGGGACTTTGATGGTGAGCAAAAAGAATTGATCAATAAATTGGTAAACTTTCGCATGATCGATGGTAAAAGAACGAGAGTTCGTGCTATTGTTTATAAAACTTTTCACCGCCTAGCTCGAACTGAACGCGATGTAATAAAACTTATGGTTGACGCCGTAGATAATATAAAGCCAATATGCGAAGTGGTCAAAGTAGGAGTCGCAGGTACTATTTATGATGTTCCTGGGATTGTAGCCAGGGATCGTCAACAAACCTTAGCTATTCGTTGGATCCTTGGAGCAGCTTTCAAACGACGTATAAGCTACAGGATAAGCTTAGAGAAATGTTCATTTGCTGAGATACTGGATGCTTACCGAAAGAGGGGAATTTCACGTAAGAGAAGGGAGAATCTTCATGGACTGGCTTCCACCAATCGGAGTTTCGCGCATTTCAGATGGTGGTAAAGTGATACCACATAAGGAGCTCTTCCTCATTCAGTCATACTCAACAAAAGTAAGAAATGTTTGACCCTGATCCTTTTTTCATCTTCATATAGAAAGAAAATCGGCCTTCCTCATACTCCCCCCTTCATTCATAGAGTTGGAGGAATCCACAAGAGGCCTGCCCGTTCATAATTGCATAAAAGAACCATTCTTTTTATGAAAACTCTTGTTCCAACCTCACCTCAGGTCGAATGAATACGAAAGGGGGATCAATCAAATCAATAAGCCATGAATGAAGAAGTAGTGGGCCTTTCGCCTTATTTCGTTTGACTCGTGGAGCTGAGAAATCTACTTCAAAGAGAGGGAAAGAGTGCTAGTCCGAAAGAACAAGCAAGGGATGAGCGCACGGGAGCGAAATCCGTTGCGCCCAAGCGCATACGTTTTCTTGCTGGGTAATTTAGAATCAAGTTTTTGTGTTGTTGATTCCTAGGTGTTGTGCTTTTTCCCCTATGCCGCCTATTGGTACTAGTGGAGTAGGATTGGCCTGTAATACAGAACCTATAGGTGGTGTAACCTTTCGCTCAATACTCAAATCTACAATTGAAGCATCTGAGGCTGCATCAATCGAGGATACACGACATAAGGAATTGTTAGATCTCCAAACTGAACTTCGCCTTCACCAAGCGTGGGTTTTCACTGGTCCTAACTAACGGTTGGCAAGCGATCCCCTATTCTGCATCCCGAAGATCAGACGGCCCAGAGCCGGAGCGATCATTCCAGCAAGTTACTCAGCTTTAGTTTTTCAGTCAATCAATAGATTGTGCAGTTTCTTAGTCTTTTGGTCCACGTCTTCATGACTTATAGAAAGGGTTTCTTTCTTTTACAAGATCATGGAAGCTTCAGAAACCATCCGAGATCTTCTGGAAACAAGAAATGTTGCATCAAAGGGTTCAGTGGTCATATCATAGTGAAATCGAGTTTCTTGATTTAGTCTATATAAAATTCCCAACTTAGAAATTAGACTTGACTAAGATTCTACTTATTCCTCAAATACTGGGAATGTGGATTCAAGTATGATATCACTATTCCACAGATCTCAAGAAAACGAATTGAACAAGTTTGATGGCTGGAAGAAGATAGGAAATATTCAAACATGTATTGCATTTCATCGATCTCACCCTTTGTTCAGTGCCGCATAAGTACTGACTTCTTGAACAGATACCGGTACCGGTCATGAAGGCTTCGCCCTTCTAAAGTCAAGTGCAGAAGCGAAATCCGTTGAGCAAGAAGCCAGTGATCCCACAACATCAAAGTGATACATATGACATATTGGAAATTAGGCTTAGTTTGTAGCTTTGAATATAGTAATGCACTTATTTATTGATAAATATGTTCTTTCAAGTAGAGCATACTCGGTAGAAAGGAGGTGGCGGAGCTGGGAAGAGGATTAGACTTTATCGATTACTTGGACTTAGAGACCAATTATAGAAAGAAGACAGTAGCTGAGTGAGTTTTATGGATCTAGTTTATGAGCAGCTTAACTAGAAAAGCAAGCAGAAGGAATAGAAGAATGAAATGCAGAAATAGGGGAAGGGCGGGTAGCATTTGAAAATGCCAGTTTGAGTGAGACAGTTTCTGTCTGGCCCCCCCACTTTGAGGCTGTTATTCTGCCTTTGTCTTGCTCTAAGCTACCTGACTTCCTTCCTTTGTTCTTCCATTCTACTTTGTCGGATTCTGATCATCAGTTCTTATCGATCCCATTTTAAGGACAAATCCTGATGTTGGTAAAATATACGTGTTGATCAAGGCCAAGGACAATGAAGCAGCCATGAAAAGATTGAAGAACGAGGTATGATGATTACTTCAGACTACTTTCTGTTCTTCATGCAAATGACCATATTTTCCGTCTGCAATACAGGTAGAAGATACTGAGTTGTTCAGATGTTTACAGGAAATCCATGGGAAAAACTACCACAGCTTTGTATTAAGCAAGCAGGTTCCAGTCGTTGGTAATTTCAGGGAAGCCAACATTGGCATTGCTCCTGAGTTAGCCAAAGAGATCGCGGAAGAAGTGGATGTTATCGTAAACTCTGCAGCAAATACCACTTTTGATGAGAGGTTCGTGAAGCTATACTAGTCTTGCGCCGATTGCTTCCATTACTAAATGTGTAAGTTCACATTCCATAGCAATAAAAGTATTGCAACTTGCAGGTATGATGTAGCACTAGACATCAACACCGTGGGGCCATTCCGGATAATGAGTTTCGCGCAGCGGTTTCGAAGACTGAAGCTCTTCTTGCAAGTATCAACAGGTCAGAATGCCAGAGTTTCTTGTGGTCGAAATCAAATGGTAACCTGTTTCTATTAATCTCAAAAGCTTACAAACAAGCTTTAGCAGTATGTTTGCATGTCATGTTTTTGGCCAAACAGCATATGTGAATGGGCAGAGGCAAGGTTTGATACTAGAGAAGCCATTTTGCTTAGGGGATACCATAACAAAGGGGATAGGTTCCTCATATTTTTCGGCACATCAGAATACCGTGTTGGATATCGAGGCTGAGATCAAGTTGGCTTTTGACTCCTTCTTCTGCTTCTGCTTCTGTTACTCAAGAAATGAAAGAGTTAGGTAGTCGAGGTATTCTAGTATTTCCCTGTTACTTTCTCATGTCTGTAGATACGAATACACACATGAAGTATTTGATTTGTGCAATTTATTCATAGGGCCAAACTCTATGGTTGGCAAGACACTTATGTGTTCACAAAGGCCATGGGCGAGATGGTCATCAACTGCATGCGAGGAGAGATACCGGTGGTAACAATCAGGCCAAGTGTCATAGAGAGCACATGGAGGGATCCCTTCCCAGGTTGGATGGAAGGAAACAGGTAAATGCTAAACCCAAATCTGAGGTTGCGGATGTCACATATATATGTGATGCATCCTCGTCTGCTTACCAGATAATGAGCTATTTCCAGGATCTAGCAGTGCGTACTCACTTTTGACGGGTTGATGGTGAGGATCAAGTATATGACCTATATTCCTCACTATTAGAGGACTTCAAAGAGGAGATTCAATCATAATCTCTGGAAGCAAGTGTCAAGGAAGCCGTTAGCCGTCACCTTAACTGACAGTTGGTGAAGAAGGTGTATATGCCTCTTGTCTATGGTAAGACACAGCATAGTGCAGCAGCGGGTAGTTAGTAGAGATGAGGATAAGACTTAATGACTTACTGGTTGGGTTGGGAAGCCGCTCCCACGTGATCTAAGCACTAGTCACTATGTCAGTCCACAGGAAGAAGCTTAGAGTCGGGGTCAGACGGGCTCTTTTTATCGATCCTTTTTTCTTTGTTTGCGTGGTACAGCTAATGAAGTTATTCAGTCGTAAAGTACCCGAGGGCCGAAAGGGATTCAAAGCCCTGTTTACTGAGACAGCCATGGAGATACGACCACTCAATCCGGTCATAGGCCTTCACCTTGTCGATCAGGCCCTTGCCAGTCCTGTTGTTGGAGGGCTTTCTGGTATTCCAGTGACCTTGAGAAGGCTTAAGCAACTCTTTTATTGGAAGGGCATGAAGACTCAGGTGCGTAAATTCGTGCAGGAATGTGATATTTGTCAGCGCGCTAAGCCTGATCGCGCCAAAAGAGAAATCAAGATTGATCTCATCTGGGCTACGGAAATCGTCGTTTCACTCCTCCCCTCTCTCTGACTTAACAGCCAAGCCATTAGGGAAGCCAAGTTCATCTCTCACCAACATTGCATTTTCTTCAGAAGAAAAGCGCGCACGAGGTAGTTCCGGTTTCGCCGGGTCAGAGCAATAATGAAACGCAAAAGAGCTAGAGCCTAACCTGACTGCCGAAAGGAGGGAAAGATAAGCAAGAAAAAGGGCTCAAAGAGCATAGCAGCTTGTGAAACGGCTAGTGGCTGTTTAGCCATGAAGTAATAAGATTCTAGGGATATGATTTCAGAAAAGTGGAACAAGCTCAAATAGCTTATTATGACCCGTGGTTAGTACGACTTATCCTGTTTGATCTTATCGTACGGCTTAGAAAAACTGTGCCGATGCAGCTCGCCTATGGGTGTGTGCCTAGGTATCCACCGTATCAGAGACGCTTTTTGACTCGACCCAAACCAACTGAGTCAGATAACTCCATTTTTACATGCGCATATGACCATCAATGCTCTTCTTTGCCCGCTGACAACCTTGAACAGTGAGGGACAGATGCAGATAACTATGCTCGTTCCATTCTATAAAATACTTTGAATACTACGTTCCCCCAACGATGTGGTTCTCGTGCCGTGGATAGTTAGTATCGGCCTGGCATCCTCATTTTCATCTACATACACAATTCTACTTGATTTGACTGACTTGCTTGTGAGACCAAAGAGGGGAAAAGATGGATACGATACCTACTACTACCAGGCAAACCCTTCTTTATCTTTAAAGGCACTTAGGAGTAATGTCTCCTACATATGTCTGCTAAAGTGATCCACCTCGGACTGCGCTATTCTTCGAATGAACGGGTTTAGCTTGGGACGACTAATGATTCTATTTAATCTCTTTGTTCCTTTTTCGTTGTTAATAAGGGGATAGTGCATTGTGACCGGGGGAAGCAATCACTAGACCCGATAAGAATAACCCGCGAATCAGGGAGAATTAGTCTTTTTGTTCCTTGTTCGTAGTTAATAAGGAGATGGTGCAGTGCCTTTACGAAGGTGCTGTACTATCGACGATCTGAGGACGCGAAAAAAAGGAAAGAATCTCACCAGTTCATCATCCCAATCCTTCCTATTAGTTTCATTAATTAATTCAGCCCCAGAGTGTTGGCAATCAAGGGCCAAGAAAGAATCCCAAGTCTATCCTATCTCGCCACGGTCGAAAGCACAATCCCTTTCTCTTCCTATACCGAAATCGTCGTTTCATTCCTCCGCAACTTCTATCGCGGACATGATCCAATCTACCTTGCAAGACAGATTAAGATATAACTTAAGGCTTTCCCAAGCTGGCGCATAACCTCTGGTAGAGGCATTCACCCAGAGACAGAGAAGTGGGAAACCGCGGATGAAAAGAATACCGAGGTCTTTGATAGCAAACTTCTACGCGAGCTTTCTAACTAAAAGGAATCTCTTATTCATATGGCATAAAATGGAAAAACTTGATGGAGATTTCTTATCAATTTCCATGGTACAGTCTCTTTGCATGCTACAGTTCCATTACTTACTACCTTAATTTGCTATATACGAAATTCTTACATCTACGGTACTTGTCGTCTACTTCTGGTGGAAGCAATTCCAAAGGTGAAGATAATACTGAGCCGAATAGTAATGAGGGGAATGCAAAATCTAGCAAAGGTAAGAAGGGTCAAGGAAGAATAGCAGTGACTTATAAAAGGAAAGCACCGAATAAAAGGAAGTCTTTATTTTTTGCATGTGGTCAATGCGTTTGCTGATTGATAACTGTCTAATCTTAAGATGGTTTTGTGGCACGTTACAAACATACATATACAGTCGAAATATAGTTGTGTTGAGTTAGGTTGAATAATTTTTACCATATATTTTTTTTAATGAGATATAGTGCTTTCTTTGTTCGGTAGGAGATTTTTCACTTTCATATTCTAGTTCCTCATTTGAGCGTTCTTTTGCTCTGTTGGTGGGGCATAAACTCATAAATAGTGTGTGTTTGTTTTTTCTTTAAAGAATAGTAAAAGTATGCATTCAAGTAGTAGCTTTTTCTAAATAGTCGAGTAAAGTCGAGTAGGGCTGGCAACAAGGACTAGGAAGATACGGGCTAGTTTGTTTTTTTAGGGGAAGGCTTTATGCAAGATATGCACGTGAGTAGGTCAGTATATGCGTATTTGCCAATAGAGGAAAACACGTAGTAAGTAGGCTTGCTTTTTCGTAGGGATAGGTAGCTTGACAAGGGATGCCTGGGATAGCACATAGGAAAAGTATAGAAGGAAAGGCGGCGGGAAAGTCGCCATGGTCAAGGTAAACAAGTACTAGGTCTTTTCTTTCCGAAGCAAGTCAAGGACAACTAGGTCAGTCTGGGGGGGCAATCCTCTAGATCGATACTTCTCTTCCACATACTAAACCAATTAATAAACAATTTACAGAGTATTCTTGCATTCCTATCTGGTCTGCATCTCTCCTATCGAAACTATAATATAACCTTAATGGAAGGGCCCCGGTTCTGCCTTGCCAAACCGACAAATCAAGAAATTGTAGATGAATTCATCGGGCTTAACGTGTGATTTCATTATAAGTGAACAGGCGTCGTCGTCCAGCCGTGTCGAGTTGGGATTAGAGGAGAGAGCTCGAATGGATAGGTCCAGTGAGGCGGGTGTGGAGCACGAAGGATTAAGAAGGTCCTCTTTATTGCCGGAATCAACAAGAAAGACTTAGCAGCCCAAATAAAGTAACCCTTTCCCCCTCCCGAGTCTATCGTATCCATAGTTTCAGTGGGTATCGAACTGCGAAGCGAGGAAGCTATTTCAATTGAACGGGCTTACTTTCTTACTTGGTTCTTTTGTAGAACAACCTTGGTATGAAGCTAGGCGATTCAAACTATATAAGCATAAGCAATTCAAACTAGACATTTCGACCTTCATCCCACCCGAGAAATAATAAGCAAAGAGCTCGTAAGTCAGGCATAGAGAAAGCTACTCCGGAGATTGAGGGGGATAGGATACTATCTCCTAGCGCATATATGAAACGATAGCAGGTTTTCTACCGGGGGGGGGCTTTCGATTGTAATTTTGACAATTAGTAGTTCTTGCTTTCATATTATCATCAACATGCACTTTACTTGTTTAAGTCGGAGGATCTGAGTGAGAAGGGAATTCGAAAAAAAAAGAGCGGCAGCTCAGTAATTAAGATTGTTTTCTCTTTCAGCCCCCGGGCCCCTCTCTGATAAGGAAAGTTTGCAAAACGAAAAAGAAAATGACAAATCTGGTTCGATGGCTCTTCTCCACTAACCACAAGGATATTGGTACTCTATATTTCATCTTCGGTGCCATTGCAGGAGTGATGGGCACATGCTTCTCCGTACTGATTCGTATGGAATTAGCCCGACCCGGCGATCAAATTCTTGGTGGGAATCATCAACTTTATAATGTTTTAATAACGGCTCACGCTTTTTTAATGATCTTTTTTATGGTTATGCCGGCGATGATAGGTGGATTTGGTAATTGGTTTGTTCCGATTCTGATAGGTGCACCTGACATGGCATTTCCACGATTAAATAATATATCATTCTGGCTGTTGCCACCAAGTCTCTTGCTCCTATTAAGCTCAGCCTTAGTAGAAGTGGGCAGCGGCACTGGGTGGACGGTCTATCCGCCCTTAAGTGGTATTACCAGCCATTCTGGAGGAGCAGTTGATTTAGCTATTTTTAGTCTTCATCTATCAGGTGTTTCATCAATTTTGGGTTCTATCAATTTTATAACAACTATCTTCAACATGCGTGGACCTGGAATGACTATGCATAGATTACCACTTTTTGTGTGGTCCGTTCTAGTGACAGCATTCCTACTTTTATTATCACTTCCGGTACTGGCAGGGGCAATTACAATGTTATTAACCGATCGAAACTTTAATACGACCTTTTTTGATCCTGCAGGAGGGGGAGACCCAATATTATACCAGCATCTCTTTTGGTTCTTCGGTCATCCAGAGGTGTATATTCTCATTCTGCCAGGATTCGGTATTATTAGTCATATCGTATCGACCTTTTCAAGAAAACCGGTCTTCGGGTATCTAGGCATGGTTTATGCCATGATAAGTATAGGTGTTCTTGGATTTCTAGTTTGGGCTCATCATATGTTTACTGTGGGCTTAGACGTTGATACGCGTGCCTACTTCACCGCAGCTACCATGATCATAGCTGTGCCCACTGGAATCAAAATCTTTAGTTGGATCGCTACCATGTGGGGAGGTTCAATACAATACAAAACACCCATGTTATTTGCTGTAGGGTTCATCTTTTTGTTCACCGTAGGAGGGCTCACTGGAATAGTTCTCGCAAACTCTGGGCTAGACATTGCTCTACATGATACTTATTATGTGGTTGCACATTTCCATTATGTACTTTCTATGGGAGCCGTTTTTGCTTTATTTGCAGGATTTTACTATTGGGTAGGCAAAATATTTGGTCGGACATATCCAGAAACTTTAGGCCAAATCCATTTTTGGATCACTTTTTTCGGGGTTAATCTGACGTTCTTTCCGATGCATTTCTTAGGGCTTTCGGGTATGCCACGTCGCATTCCAGATTATCCAGATGCTTACGCCGGATGGAATGCTCTGAGCAGTTTCGGTTCTTATATATCCGTAGTTGGGATTCGTCGTTTCTTCGTAGTTGTCGCAATCACTTCAAGCAGTGGAAAGAACAAAAAATGTGCGGAAAGTCCTTGGGCTGTTGAACAGAATCCAACCACACTAGAATGGTTGGTACAAAGCCCTCCAGCCTTTCATACTTTTGGAGAACTTCCTGCGGTAAAAGAGACAAAAATAAGCTAGACGCTTCTAACCCTCCCTTTCTGGATTCTAATGAGTTTGATCTTATTATTCATTCATCAAAGCTTTGATTATTTTATTGGGCTTTGTATTATTCATGAATCAAATGGAGGGCCTAGAAAAGGTCTAGACTCCGTATAGACGATTCCTATTTTCTATTGTGTGAAGAACTAGACTCCGAAACAGACGGAATCTAAGATAAGAACCTAACAGAAGTTTTGCGACTCCTTCATGGAATATAGGTCTTAGTAAGGCCGATGTCAGTTCGAACCTGACGGGTCGTTATCATCTGTTGCAAACACTACTGACCACTAACTTGATCTCCGATCAGTGGTGAAGGTTGTGAGTGAAACGAGTGGTTTATATACAGCATGGTACTGATAAGAATGCCAGGCCAGGTACTGGACGGTACTGATAAGATAGCTGATGGAAGGATGAAGAAGCAAGCTCAGAAACAAGACGGTGATAGTGACAGACCGGATTACTTCTGCTGTTTAGGATATTATGCTTGTCATGCATGAATAAAATGGGGTAATGAGGGCGGGTATGGTTCCACTGAAGAGCCGAGGCAATTCAATATACCAATCTCTCATCAGAGAATAAATGCTTCTCCGAAGCATCAAGTGACTAGTTTCCTGCTTACCAGTATCCTGTTATGGTTTCCGAATCCTAGAACTGTTTCCGTGGGAATGAGTCTTACCTTCGATAAATGATAGGTCCAAGAAAACCTGAGATGAAATGAATGGAAGCCTTCTCTATTGCTCCTTCCTTTCAAGAATAGCACAACAATAAAGATATTGCTACTTAACTGGAGGGAATGAATTGAAACAAAAGAGATGAATATCATCAATGGCAGGGAAAAGGCACGAGAAAATAAATAATAATAATAGAGGAAATTGACGATTCAAAGATAATCGCATGAGACTGGTTACCCGAATAGTACAGGAGAGTTACGATAGACAGATAATGAATGCCATCACACTGATTTACGTAATTGTAAAGGAGAGTAACGAGGAATAGCTTAATAAACAATTGTAGCATACTTACAGTTATACTTCCCCGCAACAGAACTCTTATTTATGCGATTCCACAGAATCACAATCCAAAACCACAACCATTAAAGCCATTATACAATGATTACGAGGATCATCAATTACTAAAAACTGTCATATATTTTTGGAAACCATTTAACAAATTATACAAGGATTCAAAAGAAGCTTCAACCAATGACATTGCCAACTTCATTTCTTAAGAGCATTCTACTCCGTTTTCTACGATTATTTTATTCGAGTTGTCTTTTTCATAACAATAGGATGAGTTGAAGTGATATAAAAATACCGCTGCCCAAAGTTTGATTGCTTCTCTTGATTCTATATCCATACCTACTAACTGGAAAGCTGCTAAAGAGGATCCAAATCCAAAGTAGAAGGCTGCAGAAGAGAGGAAAACAAAAACTATAGGTTATCATCTTGTCAAAGCAAGGGAAAGAGAAAGAAAAGCCCAACCAATTCATATTACGGATAAGCTCCTTTAATAAAAAGATACCATCCCCTTCTTTCTAATTCAAAAAATAAAGGGGGGGCGTATCCTGCGGGCCCACTCCATTCCAAAGAGCGGTTGATACGATTTCCACTTTGACGGTCCTAAGTTGGCATTCTTTTCAGATAACTTCCATCTCGCCATAGACGAAAAGTACCCAATTTCATGCCAAGAGACCATGTAAGGGTTGTACGACCCATCCATATGATAAAAAGACTCACAAGCCTAAGAGCAATTCCTTCCTTCCCTATCATTAATTAAGGACTGGCTTGCTTCGAGAGAAAGGAAATCAGAATTCCATAGTCGTCTTCCTCACGAGCTGGAACAACTAAAGGTGTAGGTTGGAAACATACTTTTTTTACGTTGGATTTATTTTAGATGGATTTCATTGCGCATTTCTTATTTCTAGTGGATCAGGAAGAGGATGGTGCGTCGTCTCTTTATGCGAAATCGCTTGTCTACTTACTTGATGGACATCAATCGCATACATTAGAATCTGCTTCGACCACATACTTATAATCAGCTTTCACCGTTGGATTGTGCTCCAGAGAATGGAATAGTAACACGCGCTCCCGAGAGGCGGCATTAGTTTATGGTTCGAAAGCACGAGTCACTCCATCCAGCTATACTTGCATTGATATAGATGATTTGAGCCTTTGAATTCGACAAGAAACGACTGACTACAAAACAAGCTATGTTCTCAGGCCTATTTCCTTGGGCTCGCTTTACAAAAGAAAAACAAACTACTCCTCTTGATGTGGTCAGAGCGAAGTACTAATAGGAACAGAAACAGCCGGAATATCTTTCATTCATTTCATCTGTATGGTATGGCATTTTCGGGCGAACTTCGTTCTTCGTTATATGCATCTCCATCTGCTATTTATGCTCTGCAACGTCAGTAAAATAGGAATATTCATTTAAGTAGTCAACGAAAGTAAACTCTCTTCCGACCAAATAGCGAGCTTGCGACGTACCTACTCGATCTGAAGATTCAAGCAGAGCGATTGAGTTCACTAGTCTCTTATGTGAAAGGAAAACCCGTATCTTTTCCATCTGCTTTGCCGAGATGTGCAATTGGATTAAGCTTATCTGTCTGGAGATACAGCTTCCTTTCCTTCACTCCACATAGGTCAAGATGCGAAAAAGAAGAAAGTAACACCATAAAACTCTTGTTTATCAATTCAATCAGCAAAACATGAGGTGTAAGAAGAAATCAGTAAACAGGTTCAAGTGGGGGTGTTGAGGCTCGACTCCTAATGTATTGCAAATGTAAAGGAACGAGTGCCATCTCATCTAGTCCAATAATTCTTACCGCCAAGAAACAATATCAATAAAAGATTGTCATCACAAGGATTTTATGAATTGACATAGATAGTTGTGAGGGTGGAAACAGTTGGTTCCACAGGGGTGGCGAGGATGAGTATTGCTTTTAAAGTCCCTAACAAAGCTGTACAGCGGCATCTTCCCGATTAGCCAGTGGCTTCTCTCGGTTAAATCGAATACTTTCCTGTCCTGTAGGTTCCTCCAGGGCTGTCATCAGCAAACAAGAGGTGCGTTAGCCACGTAGATCTTGTACAGACACGATCAATAAAGCCCATGTTCTAACTTCTCAACAATGCCCCTCTGCGCACAAAAGAAACAAATATGGTGAAATTGGGTCACCCATCACATGGCAAAAAACAAAAAGGATCAGTTGAATCGAAAAGAATGGGGCATCTGGAGGAAGAATCGTAAGAAGTTGGCACTGGTCAAACAACCGACCCAGAGAGAGAGCCTGCTCACGGAACAGAACTGGTTTCATCAACTTAACGCCGAGCACTAAAGGATGAGTCCCTCCATTCCTGCTTAAAAACCTGCTCCTCAACTCAGTATTTCTGCCCCAATATCTTTTTTCTTTTTATGTTTTCTACTCATCCCAGTCTAGCTATCAGCGGTTTCACGAGTAGCGAACGGTTCCACTTCTATACGAAAAAAATGATTTCCATTGAGAAGGGAAGAGGATGGTTGGGAGCACAAGGGGGGACAGACCAGACACCCGTTGCCACCAATGGGCTGGTGGTAGGTAATCTCTCTATCGTAAATACCGGTATCAAAGGTAGGGTTCGTAGCTCAATTATTAAGATACCAGGGCTTATTCTTCACAATTGTTACCCATATCTGTTTATCCAACAAGAATTAATAAAGGCGGATCCAAATATAATACAGATGCAAAGCCTCCAGGGGCGGCCCATACCTACCAAGTTTCACTGACCGCCCTAGCGAACTAAGTCCTTCCGTAGTAGGCCTAGTTTCACCTTCCAGAGAGTAACTAGCAAGATCCACCAAAAAGACGGAACTACGGGTGAGAGAAGGAACTATGATAAAGCTTTAGTGGAGGTGCGCCTTCTTCCCTTCCGGCGAACAGAAAAGAGAGATACGAAGGAGTAATGACGAAAGGTTGATTGTTCATATGTTCAGTGATGGCGAGCCTTCAACCAATAAAAAATACCTGAAAGAAGATGCGTAGGCCTTCAATCATGGTGCAATGAATATCATAGATAGAGTGATGGAAGAAGTTCGATCTCATATAGCTAGCTGGAGTCTTTCCTTTCAAAGTGAAACGATTTTCCTTTTACGTTGAGATATTTGAATTCACCACTACTATCGTAACGCACAGAAAACACTGACGTTTCCGCTCGCTTTCAACCACTGCCACTTTACCTGAGCACTGTGACGCAGTCGGTCAAGTATTGAGTTTCTGCTAGTATATCAAGGACTTATGAGAACTGAAAAGAAAAAAAACTAGGCAAAGGAATTCTCATAGTTCATTGAATTAAGGGAGGACCATTCGTGGGGGGTTCGTGGAAGAGTTGGGTTCGATTCCCTTTATACGCGATGTGGCGAAAAAGACTGATTCAACGAAATATGCCATGCCAGCTTTAAGATTTAAAACGTGTCGTCTACTTCCAGGAAATGTTCGGAACAGAGAACTTTCTCTAATCCAACGCCGCATTCTCCGAAGATTGAGGAACAAGAGGAGATCCATTAAAAGAAATCTTTCTCAGAGAGAAAATCTAAACAGTAACATCAAATTACAAACTACACGAAAGTTGTCCATTTATTATGGGGATTTACCCATAAGGGAGATGTACAGAGGAAGAGAACGAACTTCATATATCCCTTTTTTACTAAATCAAGAAACAAGATCGGACGTGATTCCGGTTCGTCTCCATTTTAGTGACACTCTTCCTCAAGCAAGGCAGCCGATAAGTCATCGAAGGGTTTGTTTGAATAATGGACTGGTAACCATTACTCATTTGAAAGTTTCCCACGGTGATCTAATATCTTTTAAAGAAAATGACGCGAGAACCCGCGGTGAAGAAATAAGGAGATCTTTCTATATCGACATATCAGTTGGAAAAATCATAGGCAAATTCCTACCGGCCAAAATCTGGAGAAGAACAAAAACGGAATGCTTCCGCTTACTCATCACAACTCAGAGGGGATGCCGCTTACTACTCCAATCCTTGTTTTTGCAAGAGTTGCGTTCTTATATGCAAGAAGAAGACTTGGAAAGAACAAAGAAGTTTGGATCCGCAAAAGTATGCTTAGGCAGTTCCTTCGCTGAGCACAACAGAATGAAGAGGAATTTGTTTCATTTCAGATACTTCTTCTTATTGAAAAGAGGGAAGGAGAAAAACCGAAATCTTCCTACTCGAACAATAAGTCCTTTTGTTTACAAGTCTTCTTTATATAGTAATTCGACCTATTGCTCCGGATCCCCGTTTACTAGGAAGATAAGAATCAAAAGGATCGAACTACCTACTCATTATTCGGAGGTGAATCATAGAACACTAAAAGCTGTGGTATCTTATGGACCTAACATAGGTCACATCCCTCACGACATAAGATTGAAAGATCCAAACCTTCCTCTTCGGAGCGGAAACGGACGTGGCCAAAACATATAAAAAAAGATCGGCCTAGTCGCTCATAGGGACATCTCTATCCGGATAGAGGATAGTCTAGATCAATTTTGATCTAAATCTCTATATATATATAGGTATCTCTGTGGATAGAGATAAAGATAGGGATCCCTATAAATCGAAATATATGGAAAAAGTGCACTTTTTGACTACTACTACTATTTCTTAGACTTTTTCAAGGAAACATCGTTTTTCGATTTTGACTGAATTGGTCGGAGCGTAGACGAGCAAGCAGAGCCCAGGAAAGAGGTCAGATCGTCATAGAGCAGTCGACTATAAGTATAAGACTGCTGGCCTGAGAGAAGGCAGTCTCTCTCGGGAAACATGGCCCAATTTCTCTTCTTTCTTTTCACACGGGCAACAATTGGGAATAAAACAGACCATGAACATGAGTTTCAAATGTAAAAAAAAGGTCTGAAAGACTTATTCTTTTTTTTTAAGGAGGATAAGAAAATGTAAAGATTATTTGTTGATGTTATTATGTGTTATTTACTACCTTTGGCTTTGGGAAAAGTTTTCTACTTTGGAAGTTCTTGACAAGTCCCAAGTGGAGGAGATTAAGAGGTCATTAAAGAATTCTTCCTTTTAGTTCTCTTCGATGTATCGATCATGCATTCCTAAACCACATAAGCCGGGGCGCCCCATTAGACAGCCTCATAAGGCAGACATCATTGTCATGGATACGGCTTTTGAACATAGTTTTTGAAGACATCTTTCTAACGTACTCCCATGGGTTTCGAAAAGGGAGAGGAGTCATCCCCTTTTTCGCTCATGTTCCAAAATTGGAAAAGGTTGATAGACTCATTCAAGCAGATATAGTAGGTTCTTTTTAGAATATTAATATTCATATTTGCATTTCAACATTAAGCGCGCATATTGGGCAAGGTAATGAGGCCTTCTGTAATCTGATTGAAGCTAGTGATATAAAAGATCAGAATCGATCAAGTTATGCATTCTTTTTTTAAGGAATACATCGGCCCTTCGGGCCCCTTATCTCCAGTTCTTTTTTAATATCTTATGACATCAACATATCATGTTGATTCATATTTTTAGTCAAAAGAAGGAATTTATTGTTGTTATATATGCGGATAACTTTGTATTTGCTATTTTGTATTTGCTATTAAGAAGGGGCCAGAGTCATAAAGAGTAAGCCAAAGCTTCCAACAGATGTTGATCAAGTCTTTGGCCGAGCTCAAACTCTTTTTAAAAAGCTTGGAACTCATTCGCGAAGTCAGTCAACCCTGCTATACTATATTAGGAGTACTTGTCTCCATTCACTCAGACGGACTTATGAAGGCACCCACGAATAAATTCCTCATAATGCCTTAAAAACAAAATAGAAAATCAATTACAAAATAAAATGCTCAACCTTGAGGAAGTACTTCTCCCTAAGATACAGACATATCTAGCTCTATATTGTTTTGTTCAAAATGAGAATGACGTCATTGCATACTTAAAAGACTTTTTTAGAGAAAAAGTTATATAACATTTTGGCAGTGAAAAAAGAAAAATATAAGAATCAAAGGAAGAAGGAAAAAATCCGGAATCTTTGCCTAAACCAGAAAAAAAAGTAGTAGCTTCTCAGCGGTCAAGGCGGAATTCATACATCAACTACCGTAGTCGCTACACCTCATAGTGATGTGATGTCTTGCCCATTTTCAAAAGAAAGAGGACCAAGAAGAAGCGCTTTCCTGTCCACGTGAGTTCCCCCATGGATCCTGCCTTGCAGACGATTGTAGCCTTTATAAAAGTGATTCTCCTGCTCTTGACTCATCAAGCCCTGGATGGATGGCTGTTCTAGCCGATCACGGGACCGCCTCTTTGTCCAATGAAAAGTGATAGGATTCCCTCTCTGACGACTTCGGTGAACAATGGGCAACTCCTACTACTGAAGCCAGTGGATACTGAGCCTCTTCCTCTCATCTCTGGGCTGCTCTTGGTGACAGCAACAAACGGTTTTTCTACGCCTCCATTCATGCTAGGAGAGCCCATCATACTATCCGCTGTCTTAGAGACGGGGGATACCACACATAATCTTTTTTATATGAAAAACATCACGGAGACATTCTTCTTTCGGTTGGGGACTGACCCTGAGACCAATCCCTCATCTTCACCTTTTTGATTCCTTAAAAATACTTACTCCCGAGGCCAGCTCTTGGCTCACTAGAAAGGTATCTTTTTAGGAGGTGGAGAGCATTGTGAAAGAAGCTATGATCTAATTTTTAGAAGGCCCCGGGCCAGATAGATTCCCCGCTGCCTTCTTCCAGACCTGTTGGGATGTCATTTAGTTTGATGTGTGGGCCGCCATCCGAAACTTCTTTCGATCAGGAAGACTTATTAAGGAGGATCATCATACTATCATTACTCTAATCCCCAAGACTGAGACTGCTGATAGGATTGGAACATTTAGACCCATTTTTCTTTGTCACTTTTTTTTCATCATTTCTATCTAAAATCCTCACTCTGCGCTTGCTGGCTGATATCATCTCCGGAAGCCAATCAAGCCTTCATCTCAATCAATTCCTACCAACCAAGGCTGCAAGCGCGTGCTGTTGGTGATCCAGAATGGTCTACCTCCATTTGGGAAACTCACAGGCTTCCATTGATTGGCCATGAGGCTTTTTTAGTCATTCGTTACTGCGTCAGTGGTCTTTTCTTTGATCCACATCCTTAGCCAAGACAAAGTAAGTCCGCGAAGAAGGAAAAGGGAGGAGCCTACGCTTGATTCGTATAGAATTGCATGATGCACCCTATCTGGGGGCGTCCTTCTTCAACTTCAATTCACGATGGCACTCAGGTGAAGGTCAGACACTTTTCCTGACATGGCCTTCCGTACAATCCAATCTCTCTGTTCTGTGTGTGAATGCCGATTGGGGAATTCTAATGAAACATCCTCAATGGACGATGATTTCCGTTCTCTTTTGTCTTGTTGGTCTCGAAGATGGCTGTCAGTCTTCAGTGAAACTGACGAGTACGGGAATCCCAATTTGCCTACGGGGCGCCTCATTCTGAAAGCATGGATTGCTTCTGAGAGCTTAGTTCTCTCGGATCCCATACAAAGATGAAGGAAGGGATTTGACGTCACCAGCAAACGCAGAATTCTCAATCGCACTTTCCAAATCCTGTGGGCGGAGATTGGATGAGTAGTGTGCACCATCGGATTACTATACTATGACTGAATCATATATTAATTGAAATTGTTTTCTTTGTAATGATAATGATGGTAGTCAGTCAAGATTGATCTGTTAGACGAATAGTCAGCCATCAGCCTCGTGGCCAATCAATCGCTAGTGCATTTTTTATTTTTACCGACCAGAATATTAGAATAGCAAATGGATTCTTCGTCTCAATGCCATGGTTTTAATAAGCATAAGGAGCCTGGCCTTGAACTCCCCTACCATTGGAATTGCATCCATGGGCATTTATATCCATTTAATGATTTTTTGTTAGAATTCGATTTTAATGCGCAATAACTTTTGATTTAGTCCTCCCTTATGCCATGGGCTTTGTTAGCCAAGACTCGAGGCAGCGCATTTCTAGAAACTATATCAATATATATTTGATTTTGAATTCTATAGCAATTTTCTTCTAAATCAGACTGAGAAAGTCAAATTCTTTGTTTGCATTTCGTTCAGAATAGAGTTTTCTCTTTTTTCCATTTTGTATTTTTTAAGGCGGACTGGACCAACTCGCAGCTCGTAGCAGCAAAATTGCTGATTCGATTCTTGCATAAGCAAGTCCACCAATAGTCATAGGTTTTGGATCCAAAACCTAGGTCGAAGAAGAAGACGAGACTGAATTCTGAACTAAGATTGAGGACCCGAGAATGAATATACATATATCTATATCTATATATCTACATCATTATTTAAATGGGAGTTTCAAAGTGGTCCCATCCGATAGGGCTTGAATAGTGATTTCCCAAACTCAGGCATATTCGGTCCCCATGCCTTCAACTATTTCTGCTGATCTTTTTTTTTTTTTAATCAACAACTAGTACCCCGCCGATATCAGAAATAAAGTACAAATGAGCCCTCTTATTAAGGAAAATAAAAATGATAGCCTTCCGAGCCATTCTCATTTCAAAAGCAAAAGAAAAGATCACCATCGCAGAGACATCCTTACACACTATGCGGTTGGTTTAAGTGCATCTCTCTCCATAGAGGACGGACAACCATAATCAATTTCTCTCTTTTTTCAGCATGGCCATAAAGTTTTTGAATAAGATTTGACAGACGTTCCTAGGGCTTCCAAATACATTAGCCAATATGAGACGTAAACATGTCAGTCAGCCAGGTCTAAAATCCACTTTTCAGTCTTATTGCTTTCTTCCTAAAAAAGAATTTGAAATTATGGCTCTTAAAGGCCAGCCCTATATTTTATTAATCAAAATGGAATCGAAATTTCATGAGATGGGAATTAGTATCAGAGAGAGAAAGAAATGGCTTCTCTGCTGGATCATTTTTGGCTATGAGGCTCTTTGAAGATCCAGGTAGACAAAGGATTCGTCATGGGGAGGCAGGCAAGGGGAAAAGGGATGTTTGCTTTGGTACCCGTCAATCATTTTGAATCCCGCTTTCATTGACCTTGAAGTCTGATATAAGGCTTTTTATTTCTATTAAAAGATCACAAATAAGAGGGGTGATCAGTCCTCTTTCAATCCTTCATCTTCTTATGAGTAGCCGCCACAGGGGGTCCTCAGTCTGAATCCTCCACTAACATTGGACCAACAGTCAGTCTAGCTCTCGCTCTTATCCAATTTCCTTATCCTTTCAGGGCAAGGTCGGAGTAGTAGGCAAATACAATTTATTTTGTTGCATGCGGACCCGCTTGTGAGACTGAAGAAATTGAAGCTAAATGACAATCTGAACCTACTTGCTTACAGGATCTTTAAGAAACTTTGGACTTTTTCACCTTTCTGTCTAGCTTGAGTTATCTTTTAGTTCTCTCCCCTCGGCAAAGTGGATAGGAAAGAGTCTTGCTTCCATTCCACTAGCCAAGAATAAGGAGAGTTACTTTATCTTTTGAACCTCTTAAGCTGACTTTTTTTTGAAGTGGTACACCCCTCAGAGATATAGGGACCGCCATGCTCGTCCACTTTCTTGATAAACGACTCGATGCATTTTCTCTTCCTTGCCGCTGAGACTGAGACATATCAAAAAGATCTATTACTAAAAGGAGATTGGGATCATCCTGTGGTTACCGGATGATGGGAATAACTAAGCATAAATTTGGAAATGAGCACGAAATGTCTATAAATGAATTTTCTCATTATTCGTTATTTCCGGGTCTTTTCGTTGCATTCACTTACAACAAGAAACAACCACCAGCGTTTGGTGCAGCACCTGCATTTTGGTGCATTCTTCTTCCTTTCCTTGGTCTTTCGTTCCGTCATATTCCAAATAACTTATCTAATTACAACGTATTAACCGCTAATGCACCTTTTTTTTATCAAATCTCAGGGACATGGTCTAATCATGAGGGTAGTATTTTATCATGGTGTTGGATCCCAAGTTTTTATGGATTCCTTTTTTGTTACCGGGGTCGACCCCAAAGCCATAATGTCTCAAAACGAAGAGGCTATAGAGAAACTTTGATTTTTTCCTTTGTCTCGAACTTCGTGAAGAACTCCATTCTATCTCTCCAACAAAAAAGTGGGGCTGCGCCCCAGTTGTACACTCCCTTCGTTCGGAGAACCCTTGTTGATTCTGAACTTCGTTCGCAAAGTAAGCGTCCTTTTAACGGGCCAGCCCTTTTTAATGCGCCGCTTGACCCTGTTTTGAAAATGAGCTTTGCTCTTCTGGGCGCTGGGCGCTCCCGTGGTTCGCGAGAAGGAAAAAGGACTAATCTTTTGTTACATCTGGCACGAGATGAAAAAGAGAGAGCTTCGTCTATCGATGAACAGCAGATTGACGGAGCTCTTGGCATTGCTTTGTTTTTCTCTCCTTTCCTATCAGCGAGTTCCGATCCTTTTGTTCGAAATTTCTTCGTTCGTACCGAACCGCTTGCAGAATCAAATCCTGTTCCACAAGATCCTATATCAGCTATACATCCTCCTTGCATTTATGCCGGAGACGTCGCCAGTGCTATGGGCTTTGGGTTATGTAGATCAAAAATGATGAATGGGATTGTGGCACTCCACTCGCCGCCAATGCGGAAGGATGCCGCCGAAAAGAATGGAACGCTGCTTCGCTCTGCTGGATGCGTCGGATCCCATATAAGAAGCTTGCTCTTTACCCGATCATTCAAACATTTTGTGGGCGGCGCGCCTGCTCTATTGTTGCGTAGCAATAGAAGCCTGCTCATGCTGCTTCGGCGGCGCTTTTTCGCCTTCTCTTCGCTCTGGACAGGAGCGCTAATGGACACGGGGAGGGAGCAGGCGAAGCGTGTCGTTCATAATGGAAAGAAAGACACCACTACTTCGCCTCTTTGTTGGACCGCCGGCGCGAACACAGTGGTCTCTGACCAGGACCAGGAACCAATTCGAATTTGGATCTTGACATGTCGGTTGTTTTTAACCGTAGGCATCTCGCCAGGAAGTTGGTGGGCTCATCATGAATTAGGTCGGGGTGGCTGGTGGTTTCGGGATCCCGTAGAAAATGCGTCTTTTATGCCTCGGGTATTAGCCACAGCTCGTATTCATTCAGTAATTCTACCCCTTCTTCATTCTTGGACCTCGCTTCTGAATATTTTGACTCTTCCATGCTGTGTCTCAGGAACCTTTTCAATACGGTCCGGATTGCTAGCTCCCGTTCATAGTTCTGCTACAGACGATACACGAGGAAGATTTTTATTGCGGTTCTTCCTTCTAATTACAGGCATATCTATGACTCTTTTTTACCAGATGAAGCAGGAGGCATCGGTCCGTAGAACCTATAAAAAAGAGATGGTTGTGGCGCGAAGTACTCTTGTGCACCTACGTCACTCGGCTCGCGCGCAACCCCGCCCCGTTATGTTATGGAAGAATTTCGCTTCTTGCTGGGCTGGTTATTCAGAGCCAGCAACTGGCTGCCGGATTTCGTCCCGTCCGTAGCGCTTCGGAAGTCACTCTGGCGTGGCGCTGCTGGATACTTCTGATCAATAGGAATAGGAGGAAAAAAAAGCTTATGATGAGCATCTATTGGAGTCGATCATTTCCAAGATCTAATTCTAGTTTCTTATTATGTAGTGGAAACGCCTCACAATCTTCAGTTTTACGCTTACGCTTAAGGGAAGAAATGTTCTTGGTGGATGCAGGCCCTGGTACCCCAAAAATTTGTATGCAAGATGAGCTTACAGGACTGCCAATCAAGCGAGCCACCAGGTTTGAGAATAAGGTGGGATCCAAGAATGTAGTGGCTGGTGAATCACTGATCAAAAAGCGGATTTTGGAGAGATTCTTCATCGATCTAGTGGCCGGTGAATCACTGATCAAAGAGCGAGCAGCCGCCAGGTTTAATGATTTTGTGGGATCCCTGGATGTAGCGGCTGGCGAACCGCTTCTTCTTCCACAAAGATTCAGACAAAACCGAGCTTGGACAGAACTGAAGAAGATTTGGCGAACGAAGAAAAAGGTAAAAGGGTTTATTATAAAAAAAATCAAAGGAGGTTATTCAGTAGCCATCGCGGGTTTCATTACTTTTCTTCCATTCAAAAAAGCTCTTCTAAAAAAAAGGATAGCGAATGATCGATTCACCATTAATAGCATTAACCCTAAAAGGAGGGATATTGTGATAATAGCGGCAGATCAAACAAGAACTTGATGAAAAGATAGACAAAAATTATGAAAAATCCGAAGCCCACCTTAATCCATTTTGTTGAGGATCTTGCACTTATTCCGGCCCTATATTTACATAGCCAAGAAAGGCTCTGGCGATCATGCGTGACTGCGGAGCGCCTATCGCCCTGGCACGGCACTCTAAAATGCATGTTGGGTTGGGCCAGCAAGAAGACTTCGACTAGGGAGACGAAGAATGGAATTGAAGAAGGCAGCATAGTCTAAGATAACAGAATGGAACACCAACCAACAAGTAAGTGGTGGATTTGGATGGAGTCTCGCAGAAGAAGAGTACGCGCGCTAGCGCGCCCCAAGACGTCAGTCCTTTTTCTGCTTGCTGGCCAAGGTCAGTTTACTGAATCCCTTCCAAACACCAACCCAATCTCCATTCCTTGATGGGAAATGAGCAAGACCATATGTTTATATAAAATATAGCCCCGCGGTTATTTTTTTTTAAGTGACTAGAACTTCTATCAACTACTATTCTAGCACACAGCTGTGCCATGTGTTTATTCTATTCTTCAGGTATTCCTTTGAATAACTCATCTTTTCAGGTAAGACAATTTGAAGATCTTCTTAGTCAGCCTATCTGTATTCTTATCCTCTAGTGCGGATCCAATCAGATTTTCTAAAGCCAAGGCCTGACATCCATTGTGGGGATCATCTTTTATCGGGAGACATGGCCTGGTGGTTTCTGATCGAGATTCCTAATCAATAGGGCGAAGAGCTCTTCGCATGATCTGGTCCTACCTTTTGTCTACGCTATTTTGTTTTCCCTTCTCAGCTGCTGTCCTTACTCCGGATAAATTGGAACACATTGATTCCGTTCGTTCCTGCCCTTCGCTTCAGGCCATAGTGCTTCTGAATTATTTCTATACCCCTTTGATGATGCAGCCTCTGACTCTCGTGGGTAAACTCCTACTTGATTAGTCATAACTTCTCTGTCTCAACTCGTGGACCTATACCTATCTATCTTCTTCTTTTTCAGAGATAGGGGTTTGCTATTCTCACGGATTGCTCATATTTATTTACCCCATTGAATCGTTTTTGCCTTGTTTCAGCCCTTCCTTCATCTGAACCTTCCAGTACTAATCTATCTTTATGGGGAAGACCCTTCATCTGACCTCCGAGCTACCCTGTCAATTGTAAAAAGTAGTTGAGTCGTGTCTCGCAGGAGCAAAAAGAGTGAAATGAGGACGTAAGCCCCCTAGGTCTTCCTCTTCCTTCTAAACTAATTGCTTTCGCTTGACTCTTCCAGTAAAAAAGTATACTGAGTGGTTGAAGGAAAGCGAAAAGGAATGGCTTTTTCATGTACCAAATCCGGTGAGCCAGACATCAAGCAAAAATGGACATACAATCAAAGAGTAAGGAGCAGTTATTTGCAATGACGGGTGGATTGGTCAGAGCTGCAAGGAGAGACTCGGTTATGGTGCGATAAAGAGCTTGCTTCAATGCTCGGATTCAGGTAGAAAGTAAGAGCAGTAGCATATTCATAGGAGAGCTTTGTACTTGAAATTAGTAGTCCCGGTAGTTGGAAAAAAGCTCTGAATACAGATTCAAAGCATCAAGATAGGTAGTCCGATCATTAGTTGGCCAGTCATAGCAATTTGAGTAGAAAGCTTGCTTCGGGATCAGATCATTCAACTAAAGCTGTCAGGCCGGGTAGGCTTTGAGGAACATTGGGGGTTCCTTATGTTGTGACTGAGCAGATATGTCTATTGTGCCCGGCAAAAACAGATTTGCAAGGAGTTTGCCAAAGGCTCGGAAAAACAATTTCAAGTATATTTCCCTTCTCCATTCTCTGCTCGGATGATTGCCGCTTGTGTGAATTTCATTGCTGTGGGTCCCGTGCGTGCTCGAATAAGAT